AAACTTGGGGAAAGCACACCTTGAAGAGTTGACATCATCTTCAATCTCAGATGTCAACAGTTAGCCAAGAAGGTTTATGGCAAACTGGAAGGAGGGATAAATGATCTACCTCAGGTAATGCTCTGCTTTCAGTGGGAACCGGTGGAGATTGAGGTGAAGGTCTTTTAGTCTCCGGATTGGTTGGAGGAGGGCTAGTAGATCGGACACCTTCGCCAACTTGAAAAGAATGCTCATTCGAAATGAGAGTCGTTGCAGCGGAGCGATTTGAGCATCATTGCTCGGTGTCACCAATTTCCCATGGTTGGCTTCCGGCTCTGCAATCAGAGGTCCTTCTATTCCATCCTGGTTAGGATTAATTTCCTCGAGTGGATGCTCTCTTTCTTCTTGGTGCTCAGCCCTTGGAACTTGAACAAAAATGTCTTCAGTTGTTGGAATTTGATCTGCTTATTCTATATTATTATTTTATTTAATTTCAAGCTGCTTTATGTAGCTTTTTCTTAAAAAGAAAAATGAGGAAGACTCCTTTTACTGGAAACCAGCTGCTAATGAGAAGTTTTTTGTTCAAAGTGCCTGTTCCCCCTTCTGCGGGAATGACTGGGATAGTGGAAGGCTTTTTTCTCTCTTTCTTTACATCCAATCGCTCTGGCCTGCTATCGAAGGGATCATACTACTGCATTTCCCGAGCAAGAAGTACGTATTCCCCAGTGCTGCTTTCTGCCTTCTCTTCGTAGTACCCTCCTAAGCCTAGTCCAGCTGTCCTTGTTATTGCCCCTCCACTCCAGTTCTGGTTCCGTTTGCTGTGGGTCCAGTCGAGCCTATTCCAAGACAAGATTTTGGTAAATAGAATATGAGGGGCTATTCGAGTACTTATTCCTCTCGAGATTGCTTTTCTTGTTATCAAAATGAAGGGGCAGGATAATAAATAGAGAATCCCCCTATCGATCCCTATCGAGCCAGCCCAGGCTAGAAAATCTCCCTTAGTTGAATTAGTCTCTCCAACCCGCTTAGTAAAAAGCCCTTTTAGTTTCACCTTAAGAAAAATATACTTTTATTTTGAGGAGGACTATTGGTGCCCAAAACCTGGGATTGCAATAAGAAAATACAGAGCGAGGGCTCGTTACCAACTCTGATTCTCCTCCCTTAGAAGCTTCAATTTCATACTTTTTAGAATCTATAAAAGAGCAAGGAGAACAGCACTTCATATTGCTGAAAGTGGAGTGGCACCGCAGGCACAGGTATTAAATACATAAAACTCAAAAGCTAAAAACCAATAGTTATTCGACCTATCTTATACTTTCCTAACTTCTTTCGGTTCGGAAAGAGAAATCTCCTACCTCTTTAAGGCACCTAACCTAGGATTACGATCGGCCATTACCGGTGGATGCGGCATATCTAGGACTTTTTGACAAAAAGCAGGATATCTAACCCTTTTCGATGCCATCTCTTCCGAAAGAGGTTATTATGGGCATCTTCGATGAGAAGTCGAAAGCGCTAAGATCGGAAATGCTGTTGAAAGATGAATCCTCCTCGTGTGCGTGGCTAGCTGAACTCTTTTTCCTTCCTCTAGAGCAGCAGATTCTCTAAGACATTTGGCATGAGACAGACGCTTCTAAGGAAATTAGTTTGAGCCTTCCTTCTTCTTCGATAGCATCAATTAAATGGCAGTATTGGAAAAGATGGTCGAATAATAGGCTTCTTGCACAACCTAGTCTGTCACAACCCCGTCAAAGAGGGCATTCGATGCATCAATGCCATTCGTACCAGTTCTTGCTAACATCGGATTTGCGGCATCAATGCACCTACTCCTCTCTGCATCAATCCGATTTCTCCCTCTATTAGTCCCTCCAGGAAACTCCGATTCGATAGCATCTAGAGCAGCGAAAAAGGCGAAAACAGTAAGAGCTCCTTCTGTGGCAGTCAAAATCGTGGGTATCTTTACTATTGATTCAATTGCAACAAGAGCGCATTCGATAGCATCCTCTTCTGGTCTGGGCTTAAGGTAGTTCAGTCACACGAACGATCCCTCTTCTGCGCCTTTTATTAGTTCATTTTCTTCCTTTCTTTGGCTTAGCTTGCTTGATTGACCTTTCATTCGATGAAAGCCATCATGGAATTATCTTCCTCAGCTTTTTTAGGAAAGTATGTAAAGCTTTTATATTTAAGGAATCAAGCTCGCCTGCCGCCTTTCCTGACTTCCTTTCTGGTTGGAATTGTTTTTATACCTCTTTTGGCTTGTTTAGACTTCTATTGGCTCCAGTTGTAGTTGAGCCTTCTTCTTCTTACGGCTAGATCCAGATCAACTCAATCCCTCTTTCCTTTTCCTTGTGCCCTCAAACCACTGAACTTGGTTGAAGGCGCAGGGGCGTAGAGCTCGACCAAAGGGAGAGGGGCTACAGCGGAAGGCGCTTAAGACTGATTCATCCTGAAGTGCTCCTTATAAGAGAAAGACTGAACTTGCTTCAAGGAAAACAGATACCCTTACATCTACAAAGGACAGATCGTTTAATGCGGCTGAATACAGACTGCAAAGAACTCAAAAGAAAAGGAACTTATTGCCTTGTGCCCTCGAACCACTCACTTGGGGCAGTAGACAGGAAGCAAGGTGCGTAGCCTACACTCATCTGCAGCAGGCGGGTTACACGTTCCACTGTGCCGAGTGTGAGGTGCCAAGGTCAAGCCTAAGCTTAGGAGACCCCAGAAGAGGCAATTCAATGGTTGAAAGAGAGGAGAGAGGTATACCCCAACAACTAGTTCCATTCCTAGTAACATGACTGTCTTGTGAAATAGGGCATAAAGAGCTAGCGGAACCAAGAAAGAAAGGATTCGCCAGACTAGTTCGATTTTCACTCCTCAGAATCAAAGAAGGAAGTAAGAGACTGAATTTCCAGATCTGATGTGATGAAAAAACCTCCACTTCCCTCAAAGCCATTAAGGCCCATAGCGCCTATTCTCAATCTAGAGCAGATGATTATGATGGGCATTCATCCGCAGCTACTTTTATATAATAATAGTCATTAATTCCCCACCAGTAGATCACCATCGGGTCGGGTTGGGGCCAGATTATTATATCCCTGCACATCTCCCTCACCTACGACAGAAAAAAAGGAAAACGCCCTTCTCTTTGCTTTCTTTTACTTTCCTTTGCACTCAACCTACCCGCATAGCCATCCCGCCTCGCCGACGTTCTGCTCTGCGAGCCTAATGTCGATAGTGAACTAGCTGCTTCCACTGCTTGATTAGCCCCAACGTGTGGACAAGAGACTCTGGGAAGGGGAGAGTGAGTGACTTCACTTTACATACATCTCCCGATAGGCCTTAAGGTGAATAAAGATCAATAAAGGTATCATGACTTTCAAACTACTCACCAGGCTCTGTATCTTTCACAATGGCTGCTTTAGCGGGCTAAAAAAGGGCCAGTTTACTCCTGCCGGGAGAACACACACGCAGAGGTTGGATTTCGAGCGAGACAAGTCACACACAGGTCTATCAATCCAATCCGAAGCCACCAACACGGTATCGGGGCCAACCACTCCCTCCCTGGAAGAAGGGAGTGTCAAACCACTCGATCTTAGGAAGAGGGCAAGATGACAGCTCTGCAAAAAGGGGCTTTCGCCCATTTATAAATTTCGTGCTTGTAACTGCTATATCCTGGGTGTCAAATCCGTCCACTGGCAGTAGTGATCTATATCCTTCTATCTATCCCATTTTCATGGCGTAAAAGAAAAGAATATAGCCAGTTTCTCCTTCATCAAAATAGGCCGTTTACCTGTCCTCTCCTCTTCGTAACTTCGTCAATGGAGGATAGCTCTTTCCTAGTGATAATATATTCTTAACACTAACGGTTTCCTCCAAGTTGCCCCATCCTGTGTCTTTCAGAATAGCCTGCTTGAGGGGCCTGAAAAGCCACCCGCTAACTTGGTGGATGCGGAATCCAATGCCGGTTATTTCAGGGAGTTCTATCGCATTTTCTTCAACGGAATAGAAGAGAAGATGGAATCAAGGTCAATATCAACCAAAGGGAGTTGAATGTATCCTTTATTGACTCTTCTGACACCTGAAGGTACACACCAGAGAGAGAAAAGGTGCATTTCAACTCCCCCACTCTCAACTCCCTCACTATAAATTGTCCACTTTCCATTATCCAGGTCCATCTCCATTATCAGGGACAAATGGGCTATATAGAAGTTAACATAGCTTTTTATGCTGAGGTGGATTGAACCTCTCTGAAAGATGAACCCAAAGAGAGCTCTAACGCACTACTATAATATGTTAATAATCGAGCGCATCCCTTAGGACGAGCAGCCCTTGAGTGGGAAACTCCAAGCTCTGTCATCTTCGCATTCGTCTAGAAAACATCTTCTTGCTCATCAAGATTGAACCAATGATAAGCTTTGAAGATCTACAACGGAGAGTGCTCCATTTGGTTCATGCAATATGAAATTCCGTGGGAATGATTGTCAATACTAGACAGGCTCTTTGATCGAATGGGTGATATAGCTTAGTATAAACAAATCAAAGCTATTCGTCTAGTCTACTCCAAGCGTAGCCTAAGCAGTAGAGGAGAGGGATCACCCGGTAACAGTATGGCAAGGGGTGAAAGCCCGATGAAAGGCTCAAAGTCTCCCTGCAGATAAAAAGATTGAAAGATTGGTAGTGGAGTTTGAATCTCAGTAGTGTTTATCGAAGAAGTCCCGTTAAAGGACCCTCCTTTGATCCCGATTCGAGATGAAGAATCATCCTCTATCTATAGACATTAACAGAATGCGTTCCCTGTAGACGTTAGAGAAGACTGTCGAACCCCCTGGGGAACTACTTGTTGATCCGCCCCTCTCCCATTGTCCAAGATTCCCAGGTGTTGAAAGCACATCCAGCATTTGAATAGGGTTGAAGATATCCCCTATAGAGACTTAGGCATAGAGACTGAAGCATAGGGCCTTAAGCAACCTTTCGGAAAAGAAGATGTATCAAGGTAGACTGAAACTACAGATATTGAATGAAAGGCTCCGGGTACATTGTGAATAGGCGCAGTTTTACTATTCATTCGGGGAAGACGCGTATAGCACCGGTCAGAAGATCAAAGAGGACTCACCCCCAGAAGGCGAAGTCGCAGGTTCATAAATAGGTGTATTACATAGATCCCTTCTTTCACTTAAAAGAAAGAACATTAGCCCGGGAAGACTGACTGAATCGCTTTCTGCTTTTCAGGCTGCCTTTCCCCTCTTTTCAGTTGTTAGAGGTTCGTTCCCCCTTTTGTATGATCGATCTGGGCAACAAGCAATTTCTTTCGCTCCATCATTGTTATGCTCACGTAGATTTGTAAGCTAAGCTAAGTTTGCTTCATTGATATCCTTGAAAAGGCTTGATATAAAAGGAATTCGATTTGGACACTAACTGAATCGTTCCTGAATGAATGAACCTATAGGGGAGTGCCGGACTCAAGAGATCACGTCCCGCAGACAGATGGATCCGGAACTGAGCATACGCCCTAACTGAGCAGACGGGTTTGAGGAGCAGACGGATGGAGATGGATCCGGAACTGAGCATACGCCTGCTGGAGAGTTCTTTACAATCATTTCCATCTTTTTCCTTCGGCCTGAATGAATGACTTTTTGGGTCTGTTATGCCGGTTCTGGACTGAGCAAGGAAGGTGGAGTACGTGTTGTCGGCCCAGGGATGATAGCAGTTGGTGGAGGATGGACCCTCTGTTGGTGGATGTAATGGACCCTCTGGAATCTCATGCGTGCGGAATAGCACTTTTTTCTGTACGCGAAGACTCGTATCTTCTATGCGATTGAGAAAATCATAGCTTGTTTTATGTGCTACCCCTTTTTGTAGTTTTCTGCTTGCTATTCCTTCAAACGAGCAGCAAAGCACTTTCCAAACAAATGCGGATCCTACTGATGCGATAGTGCCAGTTCCCGCACTCCAGAAGCAAGCAGTTTATACGAGAGAAGAGACAAGGTTAGCTTTGCTTTCCTTTCCGACAGATAGAGATCACGCAGATTGACAGGAGACGGGAGACTTTCAAGTGTCCGGATGACTTATTGCGGATTCGATACTCAAAGAAGGCCTAGAAGCGAATAGCCCACTTGAGCAATTCGCCATTCTCCCACCGATTCCTCTTCATATCAGAAGGCCTAGATGCGTTATTATCATTACCAGATTCCATTCAAAGAAAGAATCACTTAGACAAAGACCTTACCTTAAAAGTGAAGATAAGCCACGAAGTGCCCGGTTGTGCCTTGCCTATGCATGCGTAAAGCAGAATGCGAAAGAGAGGCATGCGGTAACCCAATGATGATGGATCAGATACCAGAATCACCTCCTTTTTCCATACATATCAAAGGGGAAATTCGCAGTGGACCCTTGTACTCCCTAACTCAGTGGCCGGTTCGATCATCTAGTAGGGTGAATTAGTTTCCGGTACTGCTTGCTGAGATCAGCATAAAAGATAGGGATCGTATGTAGGGATGTCTCAACCTTTCTTTCTTTCACTTGCTTCTCTTCCTTCTGGCCAACCCCTCGTATCAGACTTGCTTCTCTTCCTTCTGGCCAACCCTTCTTATCAGATAGGAGATCCCATCCCACCATATCTAGTGAGGGAAGCCGCGCCGGTCAAGAGAAGGTTGACTCTCCATCCCACCCGAAGCCATAGCGGAACATCAATCGAAATAAGACTTTCTATCTCTAGTCGACCACAGCCGATCCATCTACGTGCTCCTGGCGGTCACAAAAAAGGCTTTCGCCGATGACAGAAGAAGTCGAATTTCAATTCCATTATGGTGGTCTCGTCATGTCCTCCGGTTCAGCCTGTCCTATTGGCATCGGTAGAGATCGGCATCGCATTCCGGAAAGAGGGATCGTGGCCTTTCCTTGATTGCTATCATCTTCGAGTTGGGATATTCTTCTTTTGGCGTTATGCATTTATCTGGTTTTTTCCATGGCCGATCAATCCTCTGCTGCTCAGGTCGTATCTCCGGGAAGAACTATGCCTCCTGGCGTTATGCAGATTGACATTGGAGGTCGGGAACTGCTTGGTTACATAGATGGGTCTATTGTAGCCCCAAGCTAAAGTGATCCCGAATATGCTACGAAGTCTTCTATGGTCTTGTGTTAAGCCTAGTCATCGGTACTATAAAATGATTGATGAGAGCTGCAATATGCAGTGCTCCAGCACGGAATGAGCCAGCCCCATATAGACAGAAGAAGAAGCGAAGTGAGTCAACTCCGTTTTGGATGGCGTGCGAAGCAATATATGGAAAAAAATGTGGACTGACGTCTCCACTAAGGAGCGAACAAAGTGAGCTTACCGAGTTTACGAAGTGAAGGAGCGAAGACTTCGTTTGGTAGAACGGGGGAAGACTATAAAAGAATAGCAGGGTTAGCTTTCTTTCGGGGTAAATGGTTGGATAGAACCAGAAGCTGTAACAAACATTTGAACTCTGCAACAAACTAAGTTAAATCCTCTCTCTCTCTAGTTCTCTGTATAAGAAGATTTCAAGAAGCGAAGTCTTGGAGAAGAAGGAACAAACTAAGACTACCATGTCGATCCCAATCCTCGAAGCCTGCAGGAAGCGAAAGCGAAGGCCGAAGCTATTCGGGTTCCACACGTTTGCCGACCCAGGTTGTCCGATCAACCCCTCGGGTCCGTTTCGCGACAACATTCGCGTCTTTCTTCAAGAATGTGCCGAGATCGAAGACTACAATGTCGACGGCATGCCCACATGGCTTGTACACGAGAACAGAAACTTTCTTCTTCCTCCATTGAAGAGAGCGTCAAGAATTCTCTGCGCCCCTTCTGCGATCAATGCCGTTGCACCGGTGAGGCTCAATTCTTCAATTTGATTATTGGTTTAAAATTTAAATTGGGGTTTCTGATTCTGAGTAGGGTTTGTTCTGAATTTGTTGATGTAGGTTGGAGTCATCATTTTGTGTTGAAACGAGAGTCTCATCTGATAATTCCAGTCGATGATGGGCGGAATAAGCCTCTGGATGATGATTTTTTATCTTCAAACCCATCTCTTGCATGGGTTGATTCACTGTAATGGGTTTTTTCATCTACTCTGTATTAATGGAATTGAAGGGGGGTCTAGGTATCTCTGCGGCAGAGAAAGATATCATGGCTACCGTTGTTTCTTCTTCTACTTCTTCAAGACTTTCAACCAGAAGAGCCCTGCAAAACAAGCATCTTGTGAGAGAAAAAGCTAAATCTGTGAAGTACAAAAGATGCCCTTAGAATCGCTAATATGGGTAGCAGATGGCCTGCAAGAAGATTAGAATATGCAGCACAAATCATTCCTATTGCATTGAATTGAAAGTAACATCTTCCTAAGCCTAAACCTTACTCCTAGTATTGCACTAAAAAACTGTGCTTTGGGGTTAAATAAGAGTTTGTCGCTAAATCAATTGCTAAATGACTTGACTTCCAATCCCCTTCCCTCCTAGTAGATTATGGATCAATAGTCTCAGCTGAGCAAGCCCAATCCTTTGAGTTTCGTGCGGAAACCAAGTTGCTGCGGGTATTAAGTTGGTACCAGTAATTTAGAAGTCCCGTCGCCTTTGGCCGGACAGGGCCCGACTCCACGTCCATTCAAATCGAAAGCAGACAAAGTAAGAAGGTATCGATCCAAGGGCGCCCTCCTTTTGTTTCGATCTTGTACTAAGTTACACTGACCACCAACGGAATCTCGATGAAAGTAGAAGGAAGGCAATTGACTCTATCAAGAAGGTATAGAACTTCTCGACGCACTGTTCGAACCCGAAAGCACCTTTCATCTACCCTACGCTACCATCTTTCTTCTCTTACCGCAAATCCCAGTTTCTATAGAATAAGAAGAGAGGACCGTCTGTCTTTCGAGCACTTCTTTCTACGGACCCTTCTTCAAGAACACCAAGAAAAAATTACTATGAAAGAACAACCTATTCTACATACGTCAATAGTTGATTGGTGAAAGACTCAAAAGAATGGAATTCCGGAGTTGGGCAAAAGGGCCCATCCTCCTCATTTCGAGAATTCTATCTTGACTGCTTCCAGATGTATCACTCTTTCTATTGGCATTGTCGTGTCTGAAATTGTGTTTTCTTCGTTCGAAAGTATCCCCCCAGAGAAAGGCTTTTATTAGCTTCAAAGCAGCTCTTCCTCTTATAAAATAGGGAAGAGCCTTAGGTTTACCCGGAAGTGGGAAAGGGGACAGGAAGATTAAACCTTGAAAACAGGGATGCTGCCTATGCCGATGAAGTACTCCCCTCTCGATGTCTATGCCTATAAGGATAAGGGGCTTCCCCCTATGAGGGTGTGGGCACACTAATACCTAAAGCTGCGGATGGATTACTATTCATACTTGGGGTTCACATCAGGCGTAGATGTAGATACTCAAACCACCTGAATCTCTTATTACGGACTGGACTGGACGATTTAATCCTTCCCTTAGACAAGATCTATCTACAGAGCTTTCTTCGTCTGCTTGAACCCGCTTTGCTGAAACTGCTTATTGGGGCACGGCTGGGAAAGACGACTAGATTACTACAAGCTTTCGCATGTGACTAAAAAACTAATGACTACAGCTCCTGCAACAACGAAAGATCTCGATTACAGGACCGAAAAGCTATGACTGGAGGGTTAGGGGAATCACTAAACCTTATTGTTCACAGGTTTCATTCGATTTATTCTCGGTTAGACATTGCATTGAGTTCGAGGTTCGATTCCGTAACATTACCTACACAGGAAGGGAATGGAAATTATTCTTAGGGACACTGAATCATAAGTCAAGGTGGTCCGTGGGTCCGCATTAAGGATCACACTCTCCTTTTGACTATGAGACTTCGTTTTCACATGGATTGGATCTTTAGTACCAGACCTTGAGAAAGTGAACCGATTGAGTTGTCTTTTCTTCACATCAAATATCTCACCTATTTACTTGTACTAAAGAGATTAGTCTTCTTCGCCTATGAATTCGCGTAGAAGAGAGAATGTTCACCCCTTACCTTCTAAAATGGAACACTCTCTCGCCCATGGCCTTGAGAGAGATCTTATCCTTACTTCATGGTGAGAGGCCCGCCTTCTCTTCTGCTTGATAGAAAAGAAAGAGAATATTGTTAGGTTAGTATGACTTCTGCAGAATATCTCTCCTGTCTTCCTTCTAGCTTCTCCTTTGGTTAGTAGAAGTCCCTTCTTTAGCAGAGCTTCTCTTCTAGTCTTTGTCTGTTGGAACGACTTTCACTACTGAAATGAAACAGCTTGGTCAAAGTAGACTGCTTAATTCGTAAAACTTACTAGATATTGAAACTTGACTGGTATAACAACTTGAGCATTGAATTTCCCCGTAGAGGGCGAAGAAGGCTTGACCTTAATGTAATGATCCGACGGTGCGTGCGGACCACTGCTCTCCCTTTAACTCTATATCAGAGTAAGCAATCTTTTCGAATCCTATCTTTCTAGCCTATGCTTCTCCCCTTCTTCTACCCTGAGACGAAAGCATTGGGACTCCTACTTGCTAGCCCGGGATTTATAAATCTAAGAATTTGGACTGTAAGAAAAAAGAACGACTGCTACATCTATAAGAGTCGACCATCTTTCTACTTGACTGGATGAGTAAAGGTAAAAGGATATGGTTGAAGCATGCTTCCCATAAGAGGAAAATATGCTCAATAGAAAGAGTGAGACCCGCTAGAAAGCAATGTTTTAGAGTTACGCCTGGTAAACAAACAAATAAGAAGGTCATTTTGAAACTCCTTACAGCTTCCCTGGAAGAGAAGGAAGCGCAACCAGCTCTCTCTTCCAGGAAGTAGCCCTCCTCTTTCGGTAATCCCGTTGAAGTTGATCAATTAATCGGATTCATTTTCAGTTAAAGCCTCAATAGGCTTTGTGGTCCATTACTAGTGTTCCCCTCCTGGCCAAAGGGGAAATTACTGCTATTTGGCAACTACGCTTCTTCAAGTCTCATCTAGGGCTCTCAAGGAGCACCACCTGCTTCTCAAAAAAAATAAATTTCTCCGTAAGTGGGCTCTACTTACTTTTACACCTTTCAAGGGCCTGTTTTTCCATCTATTTGAAATCCTGTCTTGTGTACCGTCTTGTTAAGATAATGAGACCTTCTACGCGCCTCACCTCCCACAAGGGGCTTTCCAAAGGCCTTCTTCTCGTTGGTCATATCATGCAATTCCCCCTCTCTACCAACCTATCTATCGATTTTGAGTAAGACATGCGAATTGGAGAACTTATGTCCTCCCTGGCGATTGGTGAAATGGGGTTCTCACTGTAATAAGAATCCCAAGGAGCGTTAAGCGTTTGGTGTACTTAAAAATAGAAAGAAATCGAATTGATTGATTGATGCTTGCTTCTTCCTGCTGCTTGCTCACTGCGCGGGGTCAGAAGGAAGGTAGGAGGCATCCCCCGGGCCTTACCGAGGAAAGAAATGCTGCTTGCTTTTTTGGGGATCTTCTGCCAGGATCTCTGATTGAACGGGGTTCCTCATGTCTGTTCAACAGGAAAAAAAGCCGAAGCTATTTTTCCAGAATCGCGGGGGATGCAGTAAATAAGAGATTATCCAATTCCTGATGTATTTGATCTCGAGGCTGCTAAGGCAGCATGTGAAATGAAGGATGTTGTTCGAGTTATGAGAGGGAAGAACCTCATTCTGTTGACTAGGACGACTTTCTAAATTCTCTTGTAGACATAATTACAAGGATCAATGGGCCTGAATTGCCCCACTTCCGAAAGAAAGAAGACTTTTGGAATGAGTACCAGGTTGGTATGTGGAACAAAGGACGAAATAGAATTGATTCCTCCATTTAAATAGAGCGACTTCCCGCTCTTCTGTCTGTCATCTGTCAACTGGTAAGGGTCGCATCTGTCCCGTAGGCGGTCCAATCGCTCATCCCTCCACGAAGAACTGTCCTCTAGGCTTCTGTTATGAGTTCATTTTGTATCTTTTTGCATTCATTGCTACTTCATCAATCTTACTTATTAGTTTACCCCCTTTTATTTGCTTCTCGTTTGGTCGAGTAAGAAAAATCTCGTATTTTCTGGTACATCATTTTGGATTGGATGAGTCTTTCTGGTAGGTATTCTTAAGTCTATCATATATTTAACCTCCGATATTCACCCGTCACCTGTAGCTTGATTCAGTCTTTGACCTGGGCGAGACATCAGGAAGTCGAAAGAAAGTAGCTCGTCCTTCCCGTGTGGGACGCGAAGGCTTATCCTTTTTCTTCTATTCTAAAGGGGACTGGTTAACCAATGATGATAGTCTCACTCCTCCGTCTGCTTGCGGTCTTCGTAGTCAGATAATGTCAACTGAGTCGACCCTTTCTTCCCGGGGTTTCCTTCAATTCCATTAATGGAGAGTGGTCACTCATTGCTTTCTTCAACCGGACCGGTCGTCAAAGAAAGATCGGAAATTTAATCAATGCTCGAAGAATGAACCCTTGAATGGGGCTATCCCTTTAGCTCTTCACCCGCTCGTTCCCCAAGTGCTATAGTTGCTCTTTCCTAAGCTTCAGGGTTTGGGGAATAAGTACTCGTTCTCCCGGCTGGCCTCTTTCTTTGACTGAGAGTACTGGGGCTTTTAACTCAAGTATAGTAGGCGCTGCTCCACCCTATCATATATAAATAAGTATAAAGCGAAAGGAAGTAGCTAGGCCTGACCGCTTCTCTCTCTCTTCTCGACCCCCCTACCTCATGCATTAAAGTAGTCCGGTACGCTAAGGATCGAAGAGCTTAGTGTGAAAGGCTAAGGGCTAATCCATGGCATGCGCCTAATCCGCTCTTACAGATAGAGATCTGCTCCTCAAGTGCAAGATTCGCTGCTACTCGGTGGTCTTGTGAGTGGTTGATAAACTACGATTGATTGCAGTTTTCTTTAGGAAGTCCCATAGCTGTGAGGCTTAACAGACAAAGAAAGCGGTGGATACTTCCACTAGTTGGGTAGAAGGTGACGGCCCTAATGAATCGACTATGAAGGTGGCTGTTAGCTACATCAGCGCTCAAATTCCTTCATCGTTATTGCCCTGGCTTCGACCTGGCACATTTAGGTTTTGATCTTCGGCCATCCTGGTTCTCAGGACCCAACACAATATATTTCTTAGATATTTCCTTTAAAAGATTCAAAAGGTGTTGATACGTCCTATCCACATAGAAAGCTTACCCTCTTCCACACATTACCGGTGGATGCTACAGCCGCTATCACTTTGGCTGCTGGAGGGGAATGGTTAAGTGAAACTCTCGACGTCTTGTTTGGTAAACGGTATGTTTACCCAGGCGCCGGATTCTTGCTAACCTTATCTAAGTAAGGCCGGAGCTGTGTTCTTAGCTAGTGGAGCTTTAATATTATAATAAAGCCGGGAGAGCTTGAAGCCGAAAACCAAGTCTCTTTTGTATACGTAAACTAGTCAGTTCCTCAACATCCGATTTAGTTCCGTACAAAACTTAGGAATTTCCAAAGGGCGAGCGTTGTTCGAGCTACTTCTTCCCTCTGTGTGGAAAAGGGCGCTACTTCCCACTGCCCACCTTCTTCCCGAAGGTGCTACACCCGTCCCGTCCCTAGCTAACTTGCGAGCTAAAGCTGTGAAAACAGTTCCAATCCCGCATCCTTCTCAATTACATGGAGCCTCACCTGCAACAGCAGCCTTAAGCCGGGCGTTTTCACCTGCCTCGCCAGCAACAGAAAGAACTGCTTCTTTCCCAGCAGCCGCCCCAGCGGTTGGTAAATCAGTGTCGGAAAGCCCCGAGTAGGACAAAAATACCCCTCCACGTACCTCCCATAGCAGCAGAAGGAACTCGGATTTATACCAAAAAGACGGGGTTTTCTGAATTCGTTAATCTGGTCTCAAATCTCATGCAAGAAAAGGGCGCGGGACTAGCTTAACTTTTTTTTCCCGGCTTGAATGTCCTAACTCAGTTTTCCTTTCCAAGACGGACATGGAAATCCCACTTTTTTCCCAAACCCGGCGTTTTTGTCCTAACTTTTATTTCCTTTCTTACTCGGGCGAGCCCTAATTAAATTACCCAGTAAAAGGAGTTCCAGGTTCAGGGACAGGGTTTCCTTTTTCTGACAAAGCCAAAGCAGCCTCACCAGCTGCCTTAAGCCGGGCATTTTCCCCTTTCCTTTATAAAGAACCACGGGATCAATTCAATTGAGATTCTGGGACTGGGCCTGGGACTGGCACTGAGACTACTGAAACTAGATGCTTAACGGAAGCGGATTTTAGATCCCATCCACGAGCTACGAGCGGAAATGGTTTTGTTTTGAAAAAAGCTTCTTTTCCCGCTGGAGCACTTGCCTTTCAAAGAGATTCTTTTCCTGCTCGACTTTAGCTGCTCCCTCCCCTTCACTTGAATTCTAGCTTTCTGCTCTGCTCTTCAAGAGTAAGATTGGTTCTTAGAGCTAGGAGTTGCCTTTCACAGTGAGATAGCCGACTTACTATGATTTGATGGCATTCTATCTAATAAAGACAAAGAAAGTAGGAAGTAATGATAGAATGGATTGAAGCCGATCTTAATCTTAATAAAGATGGACCACTGGCCGCCCGAGGCCTAATCTCTTTCACTGAAGCTTAGCCCTTATTTTGAGGCATAAAAAGTGTCAATTGAGAGTACACTCCGAGGATTAAAGGAGAACTGATATCGAATGAGAGATAAAGGACGGATGAAACGAAAAGAAAAGAGAAGCAACTGGCGAAAAGCAAGCTGAAGCCTTATGTGTCAGTAACACTATCTCACGCGGGATCTTTCTCAGGAGGAAGTTTGTAAAAGATTGGTAGCTACTTTCAGGTGTAAAACCGTAGTGGTTTCAAGGGAAATGCATGAGAATGGCGGGTTCCACTATCACGCTGTAGCCAGCGCGTCAAAGAAGACCGCGGCACGCACCATAAGGGAGATATTTCCAGAGTTCGAAGGGGCCCAATGCAACGTGAGATTTCCGAAGGGAAGGCGTGGATCCTCAATCCAAGTATCGTCTTTTGAGTGAGTTTGGAAGCAAAAGAAAAGTCAAATCTTAACGATAAAATGCAGATGAAAGATATGTTTATAAAGAAAAATCCGATCTTTCATCCACTGAATAGGATACCCTTTCCCCTTCTTTTAAAAGTGCTATCAAAATGACAGTTGTGGAGTGATCCCTTTCTTTGTTTTGATTCGTCTTTGCTTGAGTAAAGAAAGCCTGACGTGAAGGGGCGCTTTCTCGTTAGAAGCTTACCTTCCTTCTTTATACTCTAGGCTAAGATCTGTCTTATCCCATTTTTTAAAGGGGGTGCTTGATCTTGTTAATGCTTTGATTTCTTGCTTATGGGCTATCGAGTTGCATGAAATGTGATACCTCTCTCAATAAGCGTGAATAGAGCAGGAAAACCCTCATTAGATATAGAATCTTGATTGTCGGGGTCAGGTCAGGAGGGCATTCCCAGTCTAGCGCCTTCTGCAAGCGTTCAAAAAGAGTCGAAGGGAACTTTTCTGCACTTCTAGTATTTATACAATCCTTCCTTTCGGTCGGTCATTTAGTCAAGTAAGTAACTCTCGTGCCTTACTTCCCTCCGGTCAGACATTCTTGTCAATTAGAGATGGGATTTTGCTTCTAGCTTGAAGCTACTGTCCTACTCATACGGATCTAAGCTCTCTCTGTCTTCGATATAAAAGTGTCCGCTAGACAAAATTAGATTATCCTTTACTTCCCCTTCTTTAAGTGAAATGATAAAGGGACCTAGCTAGATTAAGAAGAGTCGAGAAAAAAGGATCTTGCAAGAGCACTGACTCATTTTCAAGCAGTAGCACCGGTTACTTCTATAAGAAAGATATAAGACCCCAAGCGGACAAACAGGTGGATCATCTGATCTTGAAATAGGTCATCCCGGCTATCCCGATCTTTTATCTGTTCATTTCGTCAGGTATCTGAATCATACGATTCTGAGGATTCTGCTTTTCACATTCATTCTACAGGACCAAAACGAGGCCTTTCCTCGCTAGTTGGAATAAAAACCTCAACAGCAGCCTTCATTGAACCCCTTCTTCCTATCCTTGCTACCTATGAAACGAGTCCCTCTTTCATTCACTAAAGAAGACGCAGCTGATAGATGGATGAATATACATTTGATGGCCAGTTCTATGAATCAAAATATCGAGTTGGAGGGGAAAAAAGCCAATGGATTCGGTTTTCTCGAAATCAACGAGTGGACTTGAAATCATAGATCCATTTTGTGATCCACGCGACTCAGACAAGAATCCTATTTCTTACCCACCCAGTGCTGTTCTGATTGAATTTCAAAGATCTCGCTCGCTGTCAAAGCGCATTTTGTGAAGTGTTCTCCTGCCCCTGTCACCTGAGATAAAGTCAACTGGAAACCGTGATCGGAGTCGTGGTTTGAAGATGATGATTTGAAGATTCATTCGACAGAGAAGGGTGTCTTGGTTGCCGATACCGAGGTTGAATGAATCATTCCACCTGGCAACAGCAAAAGTGGAGTTTGGCACAGGTCAAAGGGGAAAGCAACTTTCGGGGGAGAACTCTTGCTCACAGGCTCTCTGAAACCAAGAGACGAGACAGAAGATGCATAAGCAGCAGAGGATACTATGGATTCAGAGTGAGCCTCTATCCTATGTCTAGGAGTAGAGAAAAGAGCACCTTCAACCAACAAAGCACTTATTTCCTGCTTTCCCGCTTCAATCGTGCAACTTTATCAAAGACCGGGCTAATTGAAAAAAGGCAAAGAACTGATGTCACTTGTCCTGAACAGCTAACTGTAATGTCTTTACCGATGCTTACCTTTCTTGATTTAGGAGTTCGACACCCGGTTAAATATGTCTATCGCAGCAAATCCTTCTCACAGTCTATAGCCTTCGGCCTTGCTTTTCATAGCCTTATTTACCAGGAAGGATCAGATGGCATCTCTTAGCAAGAAGGTTTAGAATCCCTAGCTTGAAGGTGGTGAGAGGGATTACTTTCCCAAGGAATGCTTACCGAAGCGAAATGTTTAAGAAGACCGGTGGGATTGACTGACCGATTTCTTTGTTTCAACTAATCTCTTTCCTTGCCTACGGGATGTGCACATGAATAACTATTAGATAAGTAGTATGCTTTCTAGTGAAAGTAGGAATTCCTGTCTCTGTCTTTAATTCCGGGAAGAGGAAATCCCTTTACTTATATAGTATGAAGCCAGTTCCTTTCCTGCGGTCCCAGGGGTCAGTTTCATCGGCTTGTCTTCGGTCCTAGGTTGCAAGTCGGATGTCTCCCTGCGCTCAGTCATTCCATTCAGTGCAGGCATTCCATCGAACCAAGCCCTAGCTTTCTACTAAGAATCTTACCGCTCCGTGGGGGAAGTAAGTCCACCCAATTCTTTTGCCCTAGGCTCAGTCCAATCGGTTCTTTCTTTTAATTAATATCTTTCTTTTTATGCCAATTTGCTAATCAGATTTGGCTTTTCTCAAACGAGAGCTTTTTTTCGATCAAAGAGACAAGATCCGATTCGGGATCGGGAGCACTGTGAACAGTTCAAACTTCCTTCGCCTGCTAACAACCAGGGACAGAGACTGCCTTACTTGACTGGCTCACTACTTACTCTCTATAAACCATAAAGAGAAAGCATTGCGTACTGGCTTGCCCGGAATGCAAGGACTGATTGGAATGACTCACTGATTGGCTTGCTTGCTTTCCCGCACCGACCGAATTGCTTTCCTTGGACAGACGCTCCTTGGACTGCTACCGAACTGCATCGCTTGGTATGTAATTGCACACTAAGCTTCTTTCATTTCAAGAACTCTTATTGATTCATGTGCATCGTATTATTTTTCTTTGACTTCCTTGACTTACTATCAACTAAGGGTACTTCGTTCGCTTGAAAACTTCAGCTCACTAGCCTTTTATATATATGCTATTTTAGGATCTTATTGCTACTGTACTGCTTCGCTTTCAAAGGAATGCCCTTACTTGACTATTGTTAAGGATAGAAAATCGTCCCTCTCAACTTGCCATAGGGCTTGATAAGACCTATCTCTATCATATAAAATTCCCACATCCGATTCGTAAACAGACAGGCTTTACTCCCAGACTTTCTTAAAAGAAGATAGTAGTAATAGTGCTAAGGCCTAAAAAGAAAACGAGCAAAATCTTCCTCCTTCAGGTGACCACCCTACCTTCTAACACCGCTCCGTGGGCGGGCTATTCTAAGACTTACCCGGACTCCTATGAGACCGCGCCTTACCTAACGGTAAGCCTAAGTTTGAGCGGCGCACTTCCTTAAAACATGTGGGAATTCATCATCGAATCCCATCTACTTGCTTTGGCAGTTTTCACTGTCACTGAGTGGTGCTGCTTTTGACTGGTTTATGTCATTGCCACCTAACTCAAAATTTACGTGGGACCGGATGCTCATGGCTTTTCATAGCCGCTTCTTCCCGTCAGATCATGAAGTTGATTTGGGTGAGTTGGTGGAAGCCCGAAAAGAACCCGATGAAAGCGTTGAGAAGTTCTTACACAGGTGCAGAAAGAAGTCTATAAAGTGCACTCATCCGCTTACCGAGAAGGAGTCCATCAACATCTGTGCAAGGTTATTGAGCAGATGGTTTCATGCCATAGCTAACCACGATCTTAGATCCTGACGAAAATATAGAATTTATATCCTACCCACCTACTCTACAGCTCTTGCCTTCCTTTCCTTCTATCTTTAATACTACACTACTACTATGCTCCTTTATTGTTCAACTACTTTACTTTCTTAGCAAGACACAGTCAAAGATCAAGTCGAACAATCAATATTCCAATATTTTTCTCACCATAATAAAAAAACAACGGAAGAGATTTGGCGGTGATGGTGGTTTCTGCTAGGGTTTCGAACGTCCAAGTCTTCCCACCATTAACGATCTTCGCTGGATCGGGATGGATCTATGGGCGCTCTATGAGGGAATCGATCCGGAGGGAGACCCAATGGTCGAAAACCAAGAGGTTAATGCATATATTAACCGGGCGATGACAAATGCTGGTTTGGAAAGACAGAAAAAGATTCTCCTTTTGATTCAATAGAAGGGGAAGAGAAAGGGAAGAAGCCTATGGGAGAAGAATCTAAATCTGCTTTGAACGCAGGGCTGCGAAGATTCGCGCTCGACAGGCGGCTACGGTAGCCCATCCTGCCCGGAGAACGTCGATGGCATCCCCGTCGTGTCTATTAGCGACAAGGTAATAGATGAAAGACTGGACATATGAAAAAACTGTCTTAAAGGCAGATTCAACTCAGGCAGGCCTCAGATGGACGTCCTTAGGAAAATTGCCATGGAGATCTGGAAACCGAAAGGTTTGAAATCCTTGATGGATCGGGGATTCATCCTGATCAAACCCGATCTTGAATCAGACATGAGAGACATTCTTAACGGAGGTCCTTGCTCTTTGGAGACAAGCCGATGAAGATCACAAGGTGGAGGCCGGGTTTTAATTCCATTCCCACAAAGAGCTTAGTTCGAAGGCGATCGTTTGGGTACAACTCCAAGGTCTATCGTTAGACTACTGGCGTGAAGACATAAAATTTTTTTTTACAAGACTGGCGGGTAGACCTAACCTATTATGGCGGACGCCCCAACGAGATCAGCCTCTTGCCTGCTGTATGCAAGGCTTTCAATCGAGATCGATCTGGAAAAGGATAGAGTGAATAAAGTGCTGGTGAAATCCAAGACGGGTCTTTCATGGCATGCGAGCCGAAATTTTGCATGAAAAAGAACGACAACACCGGCCTTCTTTATTATAAGATTTGAAAGGCTCGCTATTTAAGATTTCGTTTGGAATTTTATTTGCGGATGGGAACATCTTCATCTCATTGGATCAACTTCATCGGAGAAATCCAGTTCTACGGCTCATGGTTCGAGCTCAGAAAAGAAAGAAAGAAAAGAAGTAAAATTCAGTGGGCCGAATCGAAGTCTTCCTCCTCACGCTTTCTACTAGTCGGATAGGTTAACAGCTTCTGCCTATAGGCCCTTGCGTTTAGGCTGGATACATTCCTTTCAAAGCGTGAAAAAATCATTTATTTAAAGGGCTTATAGAAAGAATTTCCCTTGGTATGACCTTATCTTCTCCTGGTGCAACCTCTCTCTTTTCTTCGGCATAGCGATCCCTATTCTCCATTGAGTGTTTCGTACTTACCATTTGAACTGAACCCGCACTTGCGACTTCTTCAAAGTGATTGTATTCGGCGGCATAATTGTATTGATAACGACTTTCTCACTTAAAAGATTGGATTTTCGCCCAGAAGCGGCACGAGGAGATAACGGATTTGTGGATCCACGATTTTGCTTTCATTTAAGGATTTCTTGTCATCAAAAAGGCATGATTCTCTTTGGTGGAAGTCTTCTTTTTCCGTAACCTGAATGGATTGGTACGGTATTCAACTTAAACAGGGATGGAATGGTAACAGCAATGGAATGTGTTCCGTTAAATGAATGAAAGGATTGGGCTTTGAGCCTAGAGATAGAGAAAGGGAAAAGGCAAGGGGAGAGCTGATCTTCCAGTTCTACAGTAAAAGGGTTCGAGCCGAGCGTCAATCCAATCACAATTCGAAAGCTATGGTCCAAGTCCAGATCTTGCAGTTGGAGCTGCCCAAAGACAGCGGGCAGGTTGACTGATCGACCAAAGAGGGAATATGCAAGATTTCGACCAAAGTAAGAAGAAGCGAAAGTTCACTCACGTAACTCGAGATGAGCTAATTCAATCCTTGCGTTGAGGTACGCATGAATTCACTCCCCACTCCAGGAAGTGCGCGACTCAATGTCAACTTCAAGTCGAATCAGTTTCTCATTTTTATTAAATTTACTTGGCCGGTTGTTGCTCCTTAACTTGGGTATTAGCTGCCGTTTCCAGCTGTTGTTCCCCTCCCAAGAGCGGGTTCAGTTTACCGAGTTGTCCGAGCTCGAGTCATTAGAAATGAAGCGAAGGCTTAGTAGCTATGTTTTTACCTCCCATGTTCCCTAGGTGTTAGGTATTTTATATATGGCATAAACTACGAGGACAGGGCCCACAATATACTGACGTTGAATCGGAATCTCCCCGATACCGACTGATGCCTTTCCGCCCATCGCGAGTCATTGAACAGTGGCAAGCATACAATCACGCTACAAAGCAGGAAGTCTAATTGGCTGTTCCAGAGTTCTCGTTCTCGGGTACAGTTACTGGGAAAACTGGTTTTGTCGCAAGTCGTCACTGGATCGACGGGTGCTTGTAACATGCAGTGCTGAGCCGTTATGGAAGTGACTGCATTGTAGATTCTTTGGGGAGGTCCGTTACGTTACTAGCAAATGGTGGGGAGACAGCACGGGCGGGTCTTCGGGGAGAGCTGGCCCGAAGGATCAATCCGCAGTGAAAGATGAATAACCTGCGAAAGATCTCATAAATTACGTATATAGATCGCAAGTTGGAAGTCGCTCGGATGATTGCCTTGACCCTATTGGTACTTTCTCAAATGGTTTTGGGTCAATGAATGAGGTCAATTGCGGTATTCCTTTGTCGATGGCTGAGTAGCTCTTTCCTTAAAATAGTAGGAGAGAGTGTTGTCTACTCTTATCCTTCGGCTTATTGTAGTAGCTCTCTCTTCTTCCTTATGTAGTTCTTCTCTTGCTTGCCTTAGCGCAGGAGCTATGGGAATGGGTATTTTCTTCCTATGTCCGAGACCTTGCTTTCCGCTATGCTATATAGGTGTGCTACGATCGCATTGCATGAGAGAGGGCATCGTAAGTAGCATGCGGAGGAGCTAAGATACGCCCCATCTTAAGAATTAATAATGAAGGGCTGAAGAAAGACACTCTTTTTTGGGTAGACCCTTCCCAAGCAGAACCAATCTCTTAGTGGTAGTGGCTCGCTAGCCGGCCATGGCTATCCTTTAGTTAGTGCTGGACCGCTTCACCGCTTCTTTAAGTATGTCTTCCTGTAGCTGTAGCCGCCATTTACTTGACTAACCAACCTGAGCTATCGTAAGGTAACCATAGGTTGACAGCCGAAGGGTCTCGGTTCTTACCAACCAAAGACCACTCTTCGATCTCCCGGTGAGTTGGACGGGAACGAGACAGAGGGGGTTATCTATGGAGCATTTGAATTGCCCCTTTCTGTTGGAATAGTTGAAAGTATTATTCTTAGGGGATTTATTTTTTTCTTATTAACATAGAGTTGGAACTTAGCCGTGTAAGTTGCGAGTGGACCAGTGTGAAGCTTTAGCTTCGTTGCCGGCCAGAGCTCCTAGCCGACGACCGGCTACCCCTTTCGAGCTTAGCTGACCCTTTCTTGATTCCGTTTTTTCCTTACAAGTAAGCAAGTAAACTACCTTATTTGAGATAGATGAATCAATGGAACTTTGATCCCCTATTAATGTAATGATTGAACAATAAAAGTGCGTTTGCCGCGACTACGAGCTGCCAGTGCGCCTTTCTTTGGGTCGCTACGCTCGGGGTCGAGATTCAAAAGTAGAAGGTGGTCCAAAACAAAACGAGCTAACGCGAGTTTTCGAACTACGCTTTTTCCCGTTTTTGAACATCACTGAGATAGGCTTTTCCCCGAACCATTGACCCTTGTTCGGGAGGGAGAAGTTGATTCATTTAATGGAGCTTTATTTGTTTGATCTATTAAGGGGGTGTTAGAAATAAGCCACCGCCCGACGAAAGAGCGGTTTACAACAGAGCGACCCGGGACATCGAGCGAAGAGCTCCAATGCGCGTATTCGGAGCTACGCGGATGCCGTAGTCGCAGAAGCCGGATCAACATCATGACAACGGCATTCTGGAAACTGTTGGGCCGGCCACAATTGGTCTAATGTCTGGGTGCGTATGGCGGTACACTGAGAGCACCTTTCAAGTCGGCTGAGAAAGAAAGAAAAAAGGGTTTCGTCGTCTTTTTCTCGCTTTTTCTTTCCCCGGACCGATGACTCGCTTGTTCAGTACTGCTAACTATTATAGGAGGATGCCGTCCCCTCGGGACTACCAGTAGTTTCGGTTGTTGAATCTCGTGCAAGTTAGGTTGTGGTTGTATTGGCTGCAAGCGGAACGTAGGCGCTTTAGGTGTGTGTTGACCATGCACTCTCGCGTCATGTAATGTCGTATGTATGATAGAGGTGGTGTGGTAATTGATCTCAATGCTAATGGTTATCCCCAAGGTTCAACGAATGAATGAAGCTATGATCGTACCCGGATAGAGATGATGGTCTTCCTCTGATGTCTCTAAGCCGGTCATAATAGAATAGATAGGCGAAGCAGCCAAGCCAATAGCAGTCTGTTCTCGCCTATCGATAGATAGCAGGTTGCTTCCGAGCTCAAACCATTTGAAACTAAATTGCTACTTTTTTATTGTTATTGATAGAGTGGTATTCTCCGCCCCTGTCAAATAAAGTAGAGGGAGAGAACTGGAAGAGAGAAGGAAACAGAGCAAAAAAAATTATTTACAAGGAAGTCTAATGGGTAAGAATGGCTGACACGTTGACTGTCTTCGAGACTATAAAATCTAACCCAAGCGGCCCCCGGGGCGGACCCCAACCGAAAGGCGCTAGACGGACTAACGGCAAGCGAGATAAAGAAAGCGGCTGGCCCCATGTGTAAAACCTTGCCGCGAGAGAGTCTTTCTCCAATGAGAATAAAGAAAGTTTTTGGGCAAAAAGGAACTCGCCCTTTGACACCAAGAGCTGATTGCTGGCGATGACTTGGTGAAGGGAATCTATGAGAGAAGGTTCTCGAACCGGGTTCCGACCGAATAGAGCGCGGAGCCAACGAGTTTAGTCGAACAGCGTAACGAGGCGGGATCAAGCTTGAAAGGAATGGACGGGCGTAGGCTTAGAACGCAGACCCCCCCTGCTTATAGATATAAGATCAATGACTTAACTTAAAATAAATAAAAGAAAAGACAGATGCCGAGAGAAACTTTTTTACTTCTTTCTGCGTTGCGAAGAGAGATCGAAGACGAAGATTTTCTGACCCCTTCATACTCGATTCATTAGGGGCGGGCGCTGGATGAAAAAGACAGAGAAGAGAACAACCCACCCACCCGGAAGGGCATACCTCAAGGAGCACCAATCTCCCCCGGCAAACATCTATCTGCACGAAGCCGACCTATAGATAGAAAGAAAAATTCAAGAAAGGAAAATTAAGTATGAAATAAAAAGGATGCTTTGAGAGTGTGAGATAGGCGGACGGGGAGTACGCAGCCGAATAACCGCAGGGGCTTCCAGCAGTGATAGCTGAACTAACCGGATGGACCGCCCAAACCCTGGAGCTGACATTGAAATAGGAAATCAACGTCGGATCCCGGCTATCCGAAAAACGCAGACTGAAGCGGAGGATCACGAAATGCAACACAACAAGGCAAGTTCAGTTGGCGCTTGCGCAAAAGAAGAAGCGAATCAATCAGAATGGAGACAGGGAGGAGAGGCGAAAGAGATATTTTCGAGCTTGCAAGCAGCAAGCAACAACGGCTTTTCAGCCGTTGCGCGCTAGCTTGTAGTTTCGGGGTGGGTATATTAGGGGTGCCCCTTTCTAAAACTTAACTTATATTTAATATAAGGTAAGCGGAACCCTAGTTTTGGAGTTTTCCCCAACCTATACCTTACTTATATATATTAAATATAAAAAGGGGCTTACGTTTTTCAGCTGCATCGCACTGCCGCATAAACAATGGATCCGCTGGGCTGGATGAGCAACTTTCTCTGGAAAAGAATAGTGAAAAGCCATGTCACTTGGAACGGAACTGGTTGCTTACTTACTTTTAGTAAGACCACTTTGGTAAGAAAAATTCTATTATATAGACATGGTTGCTTACAAGACAAAAGCTAGCTTTTGTCTTGTAAGCAACCTTCTATCTGGCCTCTGTACCATTAGTGGAGTGGCTTGCTACTTTCAATCAGAAAAGGACAATTGAGCAAGGCAAGGGAGAAAGAAGTTGTCCCCTCTTCTCTGGTAACCCGCCGCCGGTCATATAGAGCGCTCCGCCCGCCACCGCATATGTAAAAAAAGAGGGAGCGGGGAAGGAAGAACAGCCGTTTGACTTTGGCACATGAGGTGGCGGGTTTGGCTGGGTAACATAATGGAAATGTATCGGACTGCAAATCCTGGAATGACGGTTCGACCCCGTCCTTGGCCTAGGGGAGTGGCGAGCAGCACGGAACTAAAATGAATCAAATCAAATGGCATAAGGAGCTTTTCTACGTTACGCTTCAATAGAATGAATTCAGTAAGGGTAGAGCCCCATGGTCGATCGAAGGTCCTGGTCCTATGTTATGCCATTTAAACTCAAATCTATCTTACCTTCAATCCATCTTTGTTCAGCCAGCTCATAACAAAATGTTAGACCGGGCTGACACAACCGAATTGGTTGAGGAAAAGGAAACCCCAGCGACCAAGCACTCCCGCCCCCAAAAGCGTAGACCGAACGCCAGGTTGTCGAGGACACGTCTGAAGAGGGGGGGGCGCCCTCTAAGTGTACTACCCTACCCAATAATGGACTATTAGGGGGGCAGGCGAACGGGAACCGACCGAGAACCCGAACCGCTTGACTGGCTGACCCCTTCATACTCGATTCATTAGGGTCGGGGATGGATGGAACCAATCAGAAGTGCCGCGCAAGCGAAGCCGGGAAACGGACCGCAGCGCAACTACTAGGACTCGTATCGGAGGAGTTTTGAGCGTGAGCTACCACTCATGCAGCGGCAAGGACCCGCAACTCTCGAAGGGGCCACCAACCGCCCGAATCACTGTAGCAAACCCTCCCTTTACTCAATGGATAGCGCGTATCCTCCTTCAATAAAAAAAATGAGAAATGGGGGAGAAAGAAAAGAAAGAGAGAAAGAGGTCTTTATTGAAGAGGCTTTCTTTGCACCTGAAATAGGACTAATGAAGATCCAGAAGAATGGGTCTGGGCTTTCAAAAAGATTAAGATGCAAAGGGTAAAGAGAAAGCCTTTTGAACAACCAACCTGACATAAGGATTCTAGCTCGCCCACTTAGAGCAGATGGGGATTCTCGGACGGGGAAAAGCGGCACTCGACATCTATTAAACAACACCAAGAGCAAAGCCATACCATGCCCTCGGGAGAAAGTAGTGATGATTGCCATGAATGCTGCCCTCGAGGACGTGTACAAGAAGGTCTTTGCCGATTCCTATCAACATCAACATGGTGCACCTCTCAGTAGAGGTGCGAAGCCGTGGAGACTTTGACCGAATGAATAGGGATCAATTGATAGAAATTTTTATTGAGGAAGAAAATCCAGGATGAACGCTTTTTTTGTTCGCTATGTGCTGACTGGATGCGTACTCGCGTGATCGATCGATGGACGGGGGAATTGCGTGAATGACGAGACCGGCCTAACCTCAAGTCAAAGCTCTTTCCCTCTCTGGATGGCGAATCTTGATTGACTGACACTAGGAATCGATTCGGAGAAACAAGAAGCATGGCATGAGATAGGCGGCGGACAAATTTCCGATAGCGAATTACTTGACTCGATGGAGGGAGGGAGGGCCCTCCAACTCAAGCACGAAATCAATGTTGAGTCAACAATCATCGAGAGGGGCACCGCGAGATCGAGACCAGCACCTTGTATAGGGTTCAAAACCTGCGCTTCTTAAAATATCCCATAAAAAAGAAAGGATCAGGCTTCAAAGCTTGACTAACAAGCGAGAAACTTTACTTTGAGAAAGAAGGGGCGCGCTAGCTGCAATCTTTCTAAAGCGCTAACGCCCTATCTATAGTAAGGGGCCTTTTCTTGCTCGTTAGCGCTGTTTTTTGATTGCAGGGCGCTAGCTTACTAATAATATAGGGCTTTTTCAGCTTGATCGGAATCGATTCTATGATTGAATAGCAGAAGTGCTACTTAATAGTAGAAACTCGGAGAGACAGACAGAGAGGGGACTCTATCATACCTGCTAACTCCTAGGATGAGAAGTGGGTACCTTGTTTTTGGTAGGAATAGTTCCAGCCTTTGTTGCCCATCGGTAGAGTGAGTCTACTTAGCGAACTGGCAGGACGCGGAGATCGATTGATCAATATGAATCTCGAGAGTAGATGGTTGACCGCCGCCCCCTTGTCCTGGGGGCTCTCCGGCCGGGGAGGGGCTTGCTATCGTAACCTTTTCTCCCGGTGTATGTGAAAAAGAGTGACGAACCCATTTTCTTTTTTGGTCATAGGTTGGTCCAAAGAACGAGAGTCGGCTTCCTTAAGTCCGTTCTTCCTCAGTAGCTCAGTGGTAGAGCGGTCGGCTGTTAACTGACTGGTCGTAGGTTCAAATCCTACTTGGGGAGAATTTTTAGTTCTAGCTTTTCTGACCTAGCGACCCCTGTCCTTCTACTTAGTTTCTAAACTAGCAGAATCGTGGGACATCAAAAGTTGGAAGTTGATTGTAGGTTTTTATTCCTCACTCTCGTATAGGTTAACTTGGTTCGTTCAATTCTTAGGGAGAAGAAGGATCCACATCCACTGGGAATGAATGGTAAGACTGGAGTCTTATCTTCATTAGCCGGAAGGAATTTGTCTCCACTAGCGTCATTCGAAGAACGAACAAGAAAAGGGTTACTGTTTAGGTAGGATAGATGGATGTAGTCCAATGGCTAAAGCTCTGCCAGCTTCTTGTAGATTGAACTCTCTTCTCTTTAGGCTCCAAGTTGTTTTTGGGCGGGATGGTAGAATTTGGCTTCGCCACTAGTGGCAACGAAGTTCTTGGTAATTAACAAGGGGGAAGGAGGATCTCTACTCATTTCATTCATTCAGTGCCTGCGGTGAGGCGCGACCCACAACAAACAAAGGAGGAAAGCTTGCTTGCTGTAGCCCTATTTTAGTAGACTAGGCTTTGTAAGCATATATTTAAGTATAGGCTCGAGAAGGGTAGGCTCGCAGCTTCGCTCAGCAGAAGAGCCTACTCTTTTTTTTTTATTAGTAAAGTGCTAGCGCCCAACCTATGTATGGGCTTTGAAGGGATGGGGGAAGGGAAGAAAACTAAGATGGTCACTCCTTTTCCTTTTAGGAACATGGTTCGTTCAGTCACTTCACTCGCAGCTCGCTGGCTCGTTCATTCACTTGCTCATGAACTCGCAGCTTCGCCAGAAGCGACTAGTCGCCCCCTTGTCCTGGGGGCTCTCCGGCCGGGGAGGGGAGAGTGGCCGAGTGGTCAAAAGCGACAGACTGTAAATCTGTTGAAGTTTTTCTACGTAGGTTCGAATCCTGCCTCTCCCACTTGTTTGTTGTAGACTTAAGAGAAAAGAGAAAGGAGGCATTCGTCAGCGTAGGAAGGCTCACCGAGCGAAGTTCTTTCTTTTTTTTTTGCCATGCCGTAAAGTGAAATTGTATCGTATGTTAGTTAGAGAGGTTGGCGAACTACTACGATCTATACATTCCCCATCTATATCAAATCCCAACGAGAATAGAAGCGAGTCGCTTCCGGCTTGGCTTGTAGTCGTAGTCTTTTAGCTTATGTAGTGGTCGGCCTTCCTACACGCACGCGCCCGACAGAATGCCTCCTTGGTTCTGGACGAAGCCAAGCCGATACATACGATGGGCGAAGGAACCCCATTTAATAGCGCCTGGGGAACGCAAGTTTGATCGAGTATTGGAGAGGAGAGGTGGAAGAAAAGGCTCGGGATGGATTGTTGAGTCTTTGTGCGAGCCGTATGCGGTGAGAGTCGCACGTACGGTAACGAGGGGGGTTCGCGTCTATACGTGTAGTGTGGTGGTTGGGCCTACCCACCCTATTTGTTCCATGATCTATGGGTCTACTGGAGCTACCCACTTCGATCAATTAGCCAAGATTTTGACCGGATACGAAATCACTGGTGCTCGATCTAGTGGTATTTTTATGGGGATTCTATCTATCGCTGTAGGATTCCTATTCAAGATCACTGCAGTTCCTTTTCGGGCGGCTGTAGGACGGACGGCCGCCTATAGGTGGTAGGGTGGGGTGGGTGGTACCGCTCAGATTGCGGCCAATCTTCCTAACCGCGCGCGGGCCGGGCTTAGAGCGCGTGAAACTCATCACTACCTCGTAAGGGCATTGAGACCATAGCATGTTACACGAAAGCGCCGCTTTCTCTGTAGTGTTGTCACACAGCTGCCCGCCTAGAAGAGCCACTCGCTCTGTAGTGTTGTCACACAAGATAAGCACGCCGCCCGCCTGCTGGCCGGGCGAATCGAAGTTCTCTTCCGGTCAACTGTCCACCCAGTCAAGTGCAAAAAACACAGTAGAATCACGCAAGGCACGCTGCTGGTGTGCTTCCTGCCCGCGAGGAAAGAAAGAAAAGCTACAAGGTTTAGTTCAGATTTGACTGTTTGCAGCATGGGAGCGGATTACCCAAAAAATCCCTGGAAAAAAAAGAGATCTCGGTAACGAAAACTATAGGGGGCTGTATTGGCGAGATCCAACGGTGAACAGCTGCCCAAAAGAAAAACCGCCTGGAAGTCCGAGGACCTTTAGTACCGTACCCTACCCTCGAACCAGCAGCCTTCGCGCCAAGCAAGACCACCCTTGTCCCTTTCCTTTCTCTATTCCGCCTCTTTCTTTGCTTTGTTCCAATAGAGCCTAAGGCAAAGCAAAAGTGGTTCGTATGCCTACTTTACCTACTTGACGAAAGGGAACGAACTTTGTTTCGTTTTTGGGTTTAGAGATTGGATTCAGTCAGCGTCACTACTTCCTTTTTATTATGTCGTGACGCCCTGATTGGAAAGGGGGTTACCGGCGAACGCTTCCAAAGGCGACCCTCTCGAGTTTCCGGCTGTTTCCTAGATGGAAGTAGCCTTTCGTCGCCCTACCAGTAGTCACTATCAAAGAGCTCGCCCTACTGAAGTACCAAAGGTTCGCTCCGCCCGGTGACTAAGAAAGAAATGGGTTTGCGCTTGAATTGAAGTGATGAGGTCGCAAAGAGGGAAGTAGGGCTCCTATTGACTAAAGGTTGGTTCTTCGCTTTTCTTTAGAATGAAAGTAGCTATGACTATGAAGCCCCTACTACTTACTTTGTTTGATTCAAAAGGCGAACAGCCCCCCCAACTAGTCGTATGGGGTGGGGTGCATCTGCTCTTTCTCTCTCAATTTTTTTTTAGAGAGAGCAGATATAACATAAACGATATAAAATAAATTCTTGGAAGTAAAGGATACATAGACATCTAAAGGGATGTCTATTCTATTCTATTTTTAGAAAAAAAAAAGAGATCTCGTTCATCTATCTTTTGTCTATCTATCATTGATCTATGAATCAAGTCGAAAGACTTCGTTTTTTTGGGGGGTTCCCCGAAGCCCCGAATGGATTGGATCGATCGTTTCTGCCAACGAAATGAACGCGGAGCCCGTTCCGAATGCTTCTCTGATCCGGAAGTTCTCGCAAAGAGAATAAGATGCTGCTCCCCCTCCCTCTGTCTTTTCTCGCTTTGCTAATCTTCCCCTCTCCTCGTTCCTCCCGCTGGCCTCTTGGGATAGCAGCCTTCGGGCTTTGCCTGCCCTTTTTTTTAAGATAAGACATAATTCCGGCTCGGCCCGGGAAAGCGCTGGCAACAACAGAAAGGAAGGGGTCCATGTAGCTGCTGCGCCCGCCCCCTTCTTAGTCAATGGGGCAGCAAGTTCGGCATCTACTAGAAAAGAGAGAATGAATCCACTTCAGATAACCACGCCTCTGCTAGGCAGCGTGTGGAATGGCCGAGAGCGGACCTTTTTGGATATATCATCCAAGTCGAGAGTGGAGTTACGGGAACAGCCGTCTGATAGAAAACTACTTTCACGTTCGGTTCAGAGAGCACTTTTTTCGTTGAGAATTCCTCGTTCCCTTTCGTGTGAATTCCCCAGCGGCGAATTAAAAACTTGTGGGGCCCTATCTATTCCATCTCTCGAGCCCCGAAGAAACCCCCCCTCTCCTTTTGACTCCATATATCTTTTGACTCTATATATGTGGGCACCTGATATCTATGAGGGTTCACCCACCCCGGTTACAGCATTCCTTTCTATTGCGCCTAAAATCTCTATTTTTGCTAATATTTCACGTGTTTCTATTTATGGTTCCTATGGAGCTACATTGCAACAAATCTTCTTTTTCTGTAGCATTGCTTCTATGATCTTAGGAGCACTGGCCGCCATGGCCCAAACGAAAGTCAAAAGACCTCTAGCTCATAGTTCAATTGGACATGTAGGTTATATTCGTACTGGTTTCTCATGTGGAACTATAGAAGGAATTCAATCACTACTAATAGGTCTCTTTATTTATGCATTAATGACGATAGCTGCATTCGCCATAGTTTCAGCATTACGGCAAACCCGTGTAAAATATATAGCGGATTTGGGCGCTCTAGCCAAAACGAATCCTATTTCGGCTATTACCTTCTCCATTACTATGTTCTCATACGTAGGAGTACCCCCGTTAGCCGGCTTTTTTAGCAAATTCTATTTGTTCTTCGCCGCTGTGGCTTTTGGGGCTTACTTCCTAGCCCTAGTGGGACTAGTTTCTAGCCTTATAGGTTGTTGGGCGGCCGGAAGGTTACCACGAGTAAGTAAGTTTGGGGGACCGAAGGCAGTTATCCGTGTACCGGACACGTAGCTTACCTAATCAGTTGCGACACGGATAGGAATGCATGCTACGAAAGAGAGGGTCGAGTCTGATACATCAACCGTCTACTCAATATCCTTGTACGAGTCCACAATCACTACACGAGATGAACCTTGGTTTGGTGAATTGAAGTTGGCCTTAGGTGTAATAGGACTCCCAGTTACTGCGCGCGATCGTATACTGAGGTGCTCCCCGCCGGTTGTTGGAACGACGCGAGCCGGGCCGGGCCTCGATTCAGAAAGATGAAGGGCCAAAAAGTAGAAAGAGGGGGTTACCAATTCCCCATCTCATTGGGGGCGGAAAACGAATCGGCATCTCGATGTAATAAAGCCTTTTCTTTTTTAGTTGGGAAAGAACGGCGAAGTCCATCCGAACCGTCCAATGAAGAATAAGAGGAGAGCAAAGCGCCAATGGCGCGCGAAGCGCATGCGGAACGGGCACGGAGAAAAATAAGTGTGGAGGAGACCGAGCTCATTCCCTTCGCTTCCTGGGCCCAAAGCAGTGCAGTCTTTCCTGGCCAAATAAAGGATTTGGGGCTTCTTGCTACGCTACTTAACTATAGAAAGATTTTTTATCTTAGAGATCAAAATCTAAATCGGATAGGATAGATGGATGGATCTATCTTTCTATTCATATATATTATTTAAAATATAGATATATTTCATTCAACGTTTGATTCAAAGAACTGCGCTGAGCCCTCCCGCTCATGAAACGGCTCTGCTGAAATGGATGGCAGAGGGTCCGTAGTACCCAAAGCACTGGAGTCACCCAGTAGCCGGGAAGGGGCCTAGAAGTGCCTACTACTACACCACACTACACTTGGCTCTACACATTTACAGAGCTAACCCCTGTCCAGTGCCTGGCAGAGCTAAGGCGGCTTCAATCCTTATTCCTTATCCCCATCTTCGCCCAGGCTAAAGGGGCCTTACTTATTCAGGGGGGAGAGTGAGTGGAGCCTCGAGAAGCACTGTTGAGAGGAAGATCCTTGGCCCCTCTTTATTCTCTACAGGTTCAAAATCTTTCTTCAACATAGGTGACAACGAGCGGGGCAGAGATGGAAGAGATCGAACACGGGAATAAGAAAGCAAGCTCGCCTTACTTTTTTATTCTTTTTATAGAGGGGGATGTAGAAAGTGGACAAAACAGACTCGCATTTCTCATCGCGGAAAAAGAATCATATTTAAAACGTTCCTAACCCAACCCCTTCCTTTGTAGAGCTGTGTATTGTAAGTGATCCGAACCTGCCCGGAGCGAGCCTCCCATAGAGGCAAGTGAAGTTGGTGAGCCGTATGATGGGCAACTATCTCCTGCGGTTCGGAGAGGACTCAGCTGTTAGTTAGTACCCCTTCGAGGTGGACCCTTTCACTCTATTTTATTATATACGCTTAGCGAAAATAATGTTTTTTGATACACCTAGGACATGGATTCTATATGAACCAATGGATCGTAACAAGTCGTTACTACTAGCAATGACTTCCTCTTTTATTACTTCATCCTTTCTATATCCCTCTCCTTTCTTCTCAGTTACTCATCAAATGGCACTCAGTTCATATCTTTAAGTTCGATCATTGACAAGGTTCAAAGAAAGGGTGGGCCATTGATAAAGAATCGATTCCAAACCACAATGCTAGCAGATGGCGGCGGGCCCCCGCTTTTCTTTTCATTAATGAAATCTGCCAGTTATTATTATTATGGACTCAAATCAAAAGGACAAAAAATGAGGATTATTCAGGCGTTTGCCTCTTTGTTCAAAAGAAAAAAAAGACGTGGGTGGCATTATGTATGACTGGGGTGTCAGTTAGAAAGGTTATTGCAATGTTCGTTCAATCAAAAAGCAGCATTCTTCTTTTTTTTTTACTTTAACTTAAGGAGAGGGGAGGGGGGAGGGCTTTCTAAGAAGGGCTTGTGCACGAATCGCCTCTTGCAAGAATAGGTCTGAGCCTGATGACATTCCTGCTTTCCTTACCATGTCCAATTATAGTTAATCAACTGTAAGGAGGAATTCGATCTCTTGGTGGTATCGTATAATAGAATAGGCTCTTGCCACCTTTCCTGACCTAACTCATCTCAGATGCGGAATTACCAAGGGCCAAAGGGGAAAGGTACGAAAGTAGGCACAGAAGCAACTTACATATATTAAAAAGATGCCCCAGAGATAGCTCTAAAGTCTTCGTGCAAGAGACGATTCATTGAATTCTCTTAGCTCAGACAAGAACGAAATTAGATTAGTCCCACTTCCCGCAGGAGTACGCAAGCACATTCATTGATGCAGCGAATGCAAGCTCCTGGTGGAAGGTTTGACATGAGAATCCGCAGCTACTGCTATCGAATCCCCTGTTTTCGCAAGTGAATCAGAGCTAGAAAGGGCTAGCCGATGTGGGACTGATGACTTTCCTGGATTGGATTCCTTGTTGGAATGGAACTAGCAGTTAAGCGCTTAAATCCATTCTCCGGGCGAAGAGTAGCTTTTGCTTGAGAAGAAGCTGTTGGAGGAAGGAACTGACATATGTTTTCAAATGGCCAAAATTCCCGGGTTTCCATGGAAGGAAATGAATCAATAGGGGAACCACACCGACGCACAGAGAATAGGCGAATAGAATACATGAGAAAGGGCAAGGCCAAGGAGAGCATCGAATCCAAAAGTGACTGTTCGAGAATGTCCTCTTGCTGCTCGAGAATAACCTCTTTTCCGGACAAATCTGTCAGGAATGATAGCAGGAAAGGAAAGATCAATAGTCAAGATAGCCACGGACAGAATCGGTTTTTCAATTCAATCAGAAGTAGCGGCACATTCATCTGCTTCTTGAACTTAACAGCGGCCCCTGCTTCTATTAGTGAAATAGTGAAAGCGGAATCCAGCAGGAAAAAACCAATTGCAATTTCTAATGTTAGCATGCCCCCATGTGGGACTTCTTAAGTAAGATGAACGAGGAAGGGAATTCTCCGATCTAAAGCCAAGCCAGAAGGTAAACAGAGTCTCGGAGGAGAAGGCTAAACCACAGTCTAAGACTAAGAGCGCGGGAATCTGACTTTGTTTGAAAGTGGAACTGGAAATCTGCCACTTGACCACCCCACGGAGCGGTATGGGACATAGCCCTTGGTACCTTCACAACCTTAACAGAATGAGAAAGGGAATTCTATTCTTTCTTCAAGAAAGGAGATAGGAGAGTTCCCTAGTTGGATGGAATGATAAAGCTAAGGAAGTTCCCTTTCCTCTGAGAGGTTTAAGGACATTCCCAGCTAAGGCAGTTACCTAGTTGGAACGAGAGGTATTTTATTACTCTCTTTCCTCAAAAAGGAGTTTTCTTATTATTAGTAGCAGCCGGCTACCTTTAAAGATATAAGTCCCCCTTTGTTCCAGCCCAGTCTCAAGATCTTTCATTTCAGGTTTTATAAGATAGGGTAGCATATAGCTTAGCCTCACTCCTCTAGCTCTAGAAAGCACTTGAAAGAACTTCTTTTTCATTGACATATTAGATTAGATTAAATTTCCAACTAATGGCACTTTCAAATAGTAAGGAAATCCACGCAAGGAAAGAAGTAACGATGCACTAGAATGCACGAATCCGATGTCCTAAGCATAGTGAGAGTAGGAATGCTTGGTAACATGCAGTCAGTCCGAGCAGTCCCCCTTCTTCTCAAGTTCAAGCCAGTAGCCAGTCTTTTCTTTATATAAAAAATTCTTAGTCCAGTCGAATGCTCCTTTCGTTAAAATAAGAAGCCAGTGGTTCTTTTCAATCAATCAAGCGAGCCAATCGGTCCAAAGGGCTTGTCTTCGGTCTGTCAATCAACTTCCTTCTCTCCCTGCTCCCTTCGCATAAATGCAGTCCAGGCCAAGGGTAAAAGGCTTGCAAACAGTGCAAAGGGCAATCTCGCAAGCTTCAGCTTTCCAGTATAGTTCTTCGCTCGGTATGGTTTATTCCTATTCTTTTGAAAGTCTTTCTATATGGTTCCACTCAGGGCATTCCATTGATACGCTCGGGTTCGCTCAGAAGAGGTGGCAATTATGGTAAGCAAGGACTTGACTCATTGCCATCGGTGAAATGAATCCATTTTCATCTATCTGTCTTTCTTGGTTCAACTCGGGAAATTTTTTGAATTCATGTTGTCAGTCTCAACTGGAGTATACCCTCTCCATTGGGTTCGTAGTGTTCACGTGATCGAAATGCATTGGATGTCCGCCCGGGCAATTCCAAGATTTCATAGATAGAGTTTTTATGTCATGTCTAGATGATCACTACTGACAGTGAGATCAGAAAAGCAAGGAGCTTTCTTTCGGTAGTGCTAATGTGGAAATGGAAAGATGTGAAATTCATTCCTCAATCTTTTGCCGTATAGCGTACTTTATCGAAAAGGTTGAGCATTGTTTCATTTAGAGATGTCACATCAGAACTACTGTTTGAGACAATGCATTCTCACCCCTCAACGTCTCGAAAGAAGAGACAAGGGCTGGAAAGAAGCAAAGAGTCTCCTCATAGCACTACTTCTCAGAGATAGCGTTAACGGATAAATTTAATTTCATAGTGCTACGGTTCGTTCGCATGAAGAAAGGAAGATAGTCTGGTCGGTTTCCCTTAACAAGGGGGCAGCACTCACAGGTTATGAGCCTTGCGAGCTGACCTAACTGCTCGACTCCGCGCATCTTTTCCTAGTCTTATTCAATCTAGAATGAAAGCTCTTTCTCGTTTTTTTGGTGGAAGCCGTACTCCGCGAATGTGGTTTATACGCGAAAGCTGGCACTTGGATCTTTACATGATAAGCGAACCTTCGCATCTTTTGTTCTAAGTTCTTCCTTTGCAGCAATTACTAGATCTTCCTTCTCAGATGCGTGGGTCAGCAAGCCCAAGCCTTTGTTGTAGTTTCAGTCAAAATAGAATTATTAAAATAAGGAATTTGCGATCCTGACTCGCGCAGCATCCCGATCGCATTGAAGTCACTAATTTCATTCCCCAAAAGACGAGATTCAAGTGTGATTCTAGCGCATTCACAAAAGCTTTTTTCAGGGCCCCCTTACTCAATAGGGGCGGTAAAAAATTCCTTTTCAAGATTGGCAGTTCTTGGTTCATAGATCCGCCCGGTGACAAAAAGCATCCTTTAAGTGAGAACCAAAAAGGAAAGAATGCCATCCCTGCTCAAATTATTCTCAGCGGGAAGGAGGGGCAGGCGAACGGGAAAATCTATCGCGCTTGTGGGGGGCTGCCCTTTTTTGAAGGACACGGTGGGATCTTTGAGCATCATCAGAAGTGGGCACGGGAATAGTGAAACAGTTCGGTTCCTATCGTGTGAAAGGCCATCGCTGCAAACAAAGATATAAAGCAAGACACAGTCATCAATTATAGAGACCGTGCATACCCTCTCAAAGTTTCTCCCTTCCCTCCTTAGTCAAATAGGGCGTAACTGTAATTCGTTGACTGCGGAAAAACCCACCTAGCATAGTAAATAATCTTTCTGGATACCAATCCAGTCCGCTACATTAGTTACCATGTTGTAATCCATCGTTGTGATAACAACCCAGCCCCCTAACCAATAACTGTTTCAAGAAAGAAAAAAAAGGGAGTGGGAATTCATCCCAACTGTGATTTAATTGTGACGAAACCAGGAAGACTGGGTTTCCGCGACGCACTGCGCTAACGAAAAACTGCCTGTTACCGTTAAGCGCAGACGCAGCTTTCGAATGCATTCTTTTCGATCACTTTTTGAGTGTGAGATACCTAGTTTGCTCTTCTCTCATTCCTGAAGATAGATTAGGCCTTAAGACGATCACAACCTATAGAGACAAATAAACGAGGAGGATAGGCAAGCAGAGATGAAATTATAGAGCTAACCTAAACACAGGAAAAGATCTTTACAGAACAGAGAGGTTGGGACTCGCTATCTTTCTTCGCCTAGTTTAAATACCCTCTGGTTCATCTTGATTCATCTTCGTTGGAAACTAACCACGCTAGGATATATATTGTCATCATTAAGATCGTAGAAAGTCTCAATAGACTCTAGTGGCTGTTTGTTTAAACAAAATTTCTCCCACTCGCCGAAAGATCTTTTTTTCTTGAAAGCTTTCGTGGGGCCATGTTAATAGTAAAAAATCTAACGAATAGACATCTTCTGAAAGCATATGAATGATCTAATATACCATCGACAGAAGCTTCTCCATAAAAAGTATACTACTTTTCTCTTCCTTTTTCCAACACCGACGTACGTAGTCGCTATATATAAAGGTCCCGCCGCTGCACCGTCAAGCTGCAAGTGGAAAGAATGAGCCATGCCACTGGACCCTTTCAGTCTATCGTATGCCTTTGTTTGAAGTCTGTTCTCCTTCTAGTAAAATCTTGACACTTGATCAACAGCCTGCGCGATTTTTTATTCCAATCTTTATAAGCTATCTTTCTACTTGCCTGCCCACTATATGACTACCCTGCCTTGTCATATCCGTATAAATACTCGTCTCGCATCTCCGCGTGGAACCTCTCAACACAATATACATTGTCTCGCTTTCTCGTATTAGCGGAATGGGTCAGCATAATAGCATCGTAAATCTCGCGATCCATCACCTTATTGAGTAGGATCGGGCCAAGCTCTCTGGCTAGTAGCTCTTTTATGATATGAGAATTGCTTTATAACGTGCATGGGAAACAAGCCAAAGAATAGGTCTCATATCACACATAGCTTTTTTGGTACCAGTCGGACTTCCATCTCATCATATTGGAAAGCCGCACTCGTCTCTGGTGTATAGGAAAGGATGTATGTGAGGCCAACTACTTCTTAATCACAGACCCCCTTACTTACTTGCTTACTTCCTTGCTTGCCCGGAGAGAAAGAAGATTAGAAGGAAAAAAAGGATCCCCTACTTACTTAGTACAAGGAAGGGAAAGACTTACTAAAAGACCAAAGACTGGCTTACTGGCTACACAGACAGGGCAGGGAAGGATTTTCTTTAAGGCAAAAAAAGGGCAATAACGAGTAGACAGCAAGGACCACTCTCGACCTGTAGTATTCGCTTGGCCGCCTCTTTCACTTGAAGAAAGTTCCCCACCCGATACGAATGCAGCAGGAATTACATCTACACTTTCCAAAACAGGCTCTGATCACTTTACTCGACTGAAAGTCGAGCTTTTATCCATTCTTCTTTCTTCCTAAAAGCAGAAATCTCGGGACGGCTAGAATCCACTAAGGTTGAGCCCTCTAATACTCTTCTCTAGCTCCATAATCCACTAACGAAAACCAAGAGCTCTAACCCATTAGTCCTCTAAGTCAACGCTTCTTTCTTTTCTTTTGCTTCTTTGCGGCTATTTTGAGCTCTAAAACAGGGGTTGAATTCATGAGTGAATGAGGGAATTCAGGCGAGACCACCGGGAGAGGGAATAAGGGCTTCTTTTCTTATTACCGCAAAGCCTCAAGAAAAGAAGCTTCTACGCACTTCCCACCATCCATGCCTGTAGTTCTTGCATCTCCTGCTGTCCTAGCGCCGTGCCTCTCACCCGAAGAGTACAAAGGGTAAACTCCCGATCCCACTCGTCAGTGAGTGCCCCTGACCACAACAGATACACGGCCTATGCCTATCAAGCTTGGTACCTTCCCTTAAGGAACCACAAGACTGCCCTGTCTCCAACCAGCTGTATCAACTGTGCTTGAACTGGAAATGAAATGAAATATCTGCCAGCTTCAAATCAAAGCTTTCCTAAAGGTGGATAGGTTTTTTTTTAAGCATTTATAGAATAGAGCGAAAAAGGGCCTTTTTCGTCGCTTGTTGCTGCCTTTCAGTCGTCTGTGGACAATGGTAAGAAGGTCCCCTTTGCGCAAGATTCTCTTTAGTCCACTTTGCCTCTGAGTGGATTTGATAACATCGATGGGTATCGGATTAGAGGTAACATCCGACATTTGCTTCCGATTTCCCTAACGTAAGATCATCAACTTCATCTCATATAGAAGTCAGGAGGTAGCTCAATCCTGAAGGAAAGGGAGAAATTTTAGCCTACTTGTACCATGGGGCTTCCTGCCTGGCTCACTAGTAAGATCCCGGAAAAATACGACGTTGTGAAAGGAGCCCGCATCCCCTCTCTCCTTTCCCACCCATCGCTGGGTGGCCTCATCTCAACGATTACGTCCGACTTAGAATCCTGCTTCCTTTTATATACCTAGAACTACCCCTTTTTTAGCCCGCCCACTTACCCCTTCTTCGCGTCATGATCAGCCGTCATTGATTGCCCCTACCTAAGTATGGAGGAGCCAGACAAAACAAAAAAAGCATCCCTTTGTCATAACGGAGTATACTAAAACTTTTATTATTAAAAAAAGCCCTCTCTCTGGACTCCCCTCTGTCCGGCCTAGGTACGCTCTCTAAGCTCGAGCTCCTGTCTCCTCACTTAGAGAGCGTACCAATTCACTTCGTTCACGTAAACTAAAGCAAGGCCCGCCCCTTTAGGCATTTTCGGCCTACGAAAGACTGACTTACCATGCTGGTATCCATTTCCACTATGAGCTCTATTTTAAATTTCCTCCCCGGGCCAGCCTCAAGGAGTACTAGCGCTGCCCTATTCCCCTCAATCGAGCTGCTCGCTTCCCAGACTTGATGAATTAACATTTCCCGGCCTATACTTGAGGCTCCTCAAAATCCTCCGTCATCGAGACCATGGGATTACCATATTTTGATAAATAAAGATTACCAAAAAGACATGAAACCACCTTCCCATCTCCGGGCTTAAGAATATGCAATTGAACTCCTTCACCCAGAAAAGCATTCTCTAGAAAGAAGAGATCCTCTTCCCTTAGATTGCATGCAGTTCCGATTGGAACAAGCATTTGATGATAGAATCGAGCGAAGGTCCAGTCCGGAAACCTAGAAAGGAAATTTCTGTCCATATCGTCCAAATAAAAGTTGAATAAAACCGGACGAAGAAATCGGATGGGCGGTATTTTGTCGTAGGCCCAGTTTATCCCTTTCATGTCCCGTATCGGCGAATGCAGAAAACTATTGACTATATTCAATATGAATTCATCATTGATGATAGGCTTGATTTTCTCAAAAAGACGCTTTCGACAAAGATTGAGCATTAATCCAGAAAAATCTATAACAAATAGGACCCGCAGATTGGACCAATATCTTATCTCAGCCAAAAAGCTGAGGGCTTGCTTATCCCTACGGAAGGCGTATGATTGGTCAAGAAAGAGATTCGGGGTGAAGTAGTACTTTCGTAGTACATTAGCAAGTGATATCAGAATCAGTTCATCTTCTAGTTTGAGACCAATATAGTATTGCATATAATCATACTTGTCGCCGGTGTCGAACCGAAAAAAACACAAGCTGTCCATCTTAAAAGGAAAGCCCTTTACTTTTTTTATTATCCAAAAGGAAGTGAGTTTATACTCACCAGAAAGAATATCCCGTTCCAGTCTAACGAGATTGACCCTATGGAATATAGGCTCATATTTGAATACCGTCTCCCTTATTTCCATAATAAGACATTCTCGTAAAGTTGACATGGTGGAATAGATAGCATGGGGTAAGAACATAGGATGGGGGAAGAACACTACGGATAGGGGGAGCCTTCTATTTGAACTAAAACGAGTCATGCTTCACTTGTGAATTGATTCACTTCAAGGCTGGTTCTGAACGTCGCGTAACATTATCCCAAACCAAAAGTACACCCTTTCAAACCTGACTAGCTGATGACTAGCTATCACTATTGGTCAAACCAACCCCTAGCTGGATATCCTTTACTGCATCTCCTAAGAGCTGATGACGGAATGGACCGCTCACCTTTATTCCTTGACCTCATATTTTTATGTATAATTTACAGAAACTACTTTTTTTGAGCATCAAAGCCCGATTCCTAGCCAGTATCTGATTCCCTCGGAATATCGGTTTTCTTTCTTTCCGCACAGACGATGCCGGTATGCTTATACGCGACTAGTGAAGACAGCTCTATTTACGTTATTCCGATCCCCGCAATTATCAAGCTCACCTCACCGCATTCGCATTCGCATTCATAGAGGCCCTTCGCTTTAGCTTACCACCTACTCAATCCAAATTCAAAGACTAACGCTAACCTGTGATTAATGTATAAAAGGTTTCTCACATCATAATAGCTATTTTAGCCATGCTCATCTACATCAGTAGTTGTGTTGCTTAAAGCTTTAGTTACACAGTTAGCTCAGAAGCAAAGTAGCAAGGCATATAAAGAAACTTTTCCAACTCAATCAGTAATTAGCATAGAGAAGAACCTAATTCAAAATAAGCTGTCGTCCTAAGGACATGCGAAGCTGGGACATTAAACAAGCATTTATGAGACCTTCTGTAAAGTAAGGTTCTGTCGGTATGGTTTCCTCTACTAGAGGCGGCAAACCGACAGAATGACTGACCGGGTAAAGTAGTTAAATTCCTAAGCCCCCCCAGCGCCAGACAAAGACCTTGCTTGCTCCACTCATAGCCCTCCCGATTAAACAACCTACATCCCACACGGGGAGGGAAGACATCAGATCAATACAGCCTAAATCACCAGAGGGCCTGAGTAGACCGAAGTCCGGGGGTAGTTCGCCCCTTTTTGTTTTCCGGCTACTGCTTAACCATTCTTATTTCGATGTCTACGCCAAAGAATACACGATCGGGATGTGATGCAGAGGGCCATTCTCACTTGAGTTGAACAAAAGCTTTTTAAGTCAAAATGGATGTTGCAATCTTTGACTGTGGAAGGAAATACGCACTAGGCTGAGATTGGTCCTCTGTTCTGTTTTCAGGGATAAGAGAGCACCTCTTGGATATGCAAACAAGAGAATGGGCCATACGGGCGCTTTTCTATCTTGAGATTACCATAAGATCTAAACTATGCCATCGAAAGAGAGCTTTCGTAGGTTACGTCATTCTAAAAAGAAAGCGGGAATGTAGACTAAGTGATCCGTAGTTCCATAACCACATAGTGGAAAGAAGGTTCTTAGTTCGGTACGCTAAACCTGACCTTCGTCCAAGAGTTAGTTCTAGCTATGGGGAATTTGAATGAAAAGCGGGTCTCCCGTTCGGCCAAGAGGAGCTGAATTCTTTCATTGACAGTGTAGTGGTGATAGTCTCACCTTTCAACTGAACGCCGTCAAGAAAACGAAGCTATGTCTTGTCAGAGCCTTTCTCTTACTCGTTATATGGAAAGGAAATCCGGACTATTGCTTAGTCGTTTTCAAGCGTGACGCAAAGAAAGAAGCCTACTTGAAGAGGGCTGCCAAGCCTACATCGAGCAAGTTGACTCACTTTATGTTATGTAAAGAGTTCGCTTCGCCTAGTTCTTCCACGAGCGAAGGCCCGTCAGAGGATCCTAATTAAGCAATACCACTCGGATACAGCTTTCTTTCATAGTCCTACTCCAGCGGTAGTGGCTTTAGCACAGAAGATCCTTTAGAAGCTGGCCATTACTCAATGAAGGGAGACTGATTGCGCCTTTTCTCTTAAAGACTCTAAGGAAGTGTCGTCAAGCTCCTGACTCGAGGACGGGGATAGACGCTCTTGTCTTTTAGTAGCTAGCTCTGCTCTCTTTCTCTTATGAGAGAAAGGCGCTCTCTCAACGGCCAATTCTCCTTAACAATAAAGGCATTCCCTGATCGTAGACCACCCTCTTTCCCGGATTCGTCATTTTATATTCCCACTTCTGAGCGAGCCGATTGCCAGAGGGGATGAGACATTAAGGAAATTCCCGTAGCGTCGAAGCCTACTAGTAGCAGCCCGGCCACGTATCAAGATGGAATATCCCAAGTGAGTCGTAGCAATACCAGCACGTGGTAGTCTGAATCAACTACTCCACTCTCCCTGACCCTCAGAGGAACTACTCATCTCTCGATTCCTTTGTTTGCCATCTTTCTTCCTTTGAGAGACCGAACTCTCAAATTTCACTGCAATCGTCATATACGCAATTAATGCTCCGTCAGCGCACACCACGGCCCTTGCCTCAGATGAGGCAGATGAAGCTTAAAGCCAAAGCCGACGGGGTGGAAAAAGATCAATATGGATAACGAACAGCCTGAAGGGAGGTGGGTGTCATTCAACCTCGTTACAACTGAACTCTTTTAAGCAAAAAAGAGGTTCCGAAAGTAGGCATTTGGCTTGCCCCCTACCCCTACTCTAAGACAAGTAAGTAGCTAACGAGACCTTAATCCCTTGAAGTAAGGATTTGTAAGCTAAGGAGGAAAAGGAGGTCCTTGCTTTCTGAGATGAGAGAGAAAGTCCTTTCTTCAACATCTTGATGAAGAGGTGCGAAGCGAAATTGCAATCAGTCTTCTTCCATCTCTTTCTCACTCAGCTTGACTATCCTTTCTTTAGACCATCATTAGCTAAAACCAATATCATTCTTTATTATTACTCTATCCTCTTGCAACCATCATACTGCATCAATATATAGGCAGCATTGATTTAGGCATTTGAGCATGAATGCATAACAGCTTTCATTCATATAGTTGTTGCAGTCAAAGCACTCATACCTCCTTCAAAGATAAGTTAATAAATTCCTTCTCTCTCGCATGAGACCAGGGAGACCTTTTAGCACCGATAGCTATGAGCCCTATTGAGTAAGGGCGGGCTAGTCACTCCCTTCAGTCCGGTAAAGATGGGTTCGGGTGGCCTAACGAGATTAGCATAGCAGGTTTTTTTCATATGAACGTGAAAGAAGAGGCTGGGCTTAGGAGTACTTAAGAGCAAAAACCAAGCTGCAATAGAAGTTAGGAGCTTGGCTTTATCCTTTTTTTCTTCAGATTTATTTGGAAGGGATTTTTCGTAACAATAGGAGACAGATTAGATATAGAGCACTAACACAGTCAATCCAGGGTGAATCTCATTGTGCATCTACCTCCGCTCATCGAAAGTCTACCTCCGACTGAATAAATATCTCGTTTTCCCTTTGCTGCCCTTTTAAGTGACAAGGGGAGCGATGTTCCACCTCTTTCTTAAAGAGCTCTCGCTGATTTATTTCACTGAACTTGAACCCTTCCACCAAGAAGACAAGCGGAGCGGCGCATGATGAACGTGCTTCTTCTTCCAGGTGGTGATGAACTTCAAGTGAGCTGAATTTGCTCGATGTCTTCACCTACATAAATGCTTTCATCTATGATGTTGGTCGAGAACTACTCTTGAGATCTTTCCCGTGCTTTGCTTCCATTTTTGTCAAGGCGGATGGACACCTGGGTGGAGATCGGGACTTCTCTTCAAAAATGATGATTAGATGCTCGAGCGGGCTGAACTGCCTTTTTCTTACTTTCAATTGAGATGCTAACAGAGGATTCTCAGTCCAGCTTCTTGTTTGCTTGCTGAAATGTCTTCTAGAGATCTGATCTAAATCCTAATCCTCTTCTAGTCCATATTTCGTTCCCCAAACGGCATTCGAACCAACCTTGGGAAACGTCAAGCTGATACCTCTTTACCGATTTTCAATCAAGTACCTCTTCTCCTTTCCTTCTTGCTGCAATCTTCTTTGGTGCTGGCTGAAATGTTTTCCTCTGTTTCAGAGCTCTCTCTCTTGACCGACCTCTACCTTTGAAAGAGACCCGAATAATGGTAGGTGACCTCCTTCACAAATCCAATTCTTTTCGAAGCTACCAAATGAAATGGTATGGGCCGAATTCTTCTTTCTTGCTCTCTATAAAGGAATTCTATCTCTGCCCTAGCTCGGGATCCTGTCCTCTCCCCTTTTGGATTAATGGGGAGATGTTTCGACAAAGGATTTTTTTATAAGCTGCTTCTCACGATTCTTTTTCATAAAAAGCAATCGCGTTGCCTTAGCTGCAGAGGAAAGGCGATTTGGTCTGCATTTTTTGATGTGGAGTTAGGTGTATGAATGAACACTTAATCGAGACTTCCATTCCTAATTTTTTTTTTTAAATGCTCTTTCTTTGGTAACTAGAGTACATGTAAGGACTATGCTTCTAAAAGGGGAAGGGCGCAGATCGACCAGTTGGCAGAGAATTTTTAGGAAAGGGCAGCAGCCGGGGGAATTGTAGTACTTTTGGCCGGTTCTTTTTAGTGTCCACAACTATTCTCAGAATATAATGTATCAGGCAGGAACATCTTGTTCGTGCATCTCTTCTTCGAATGCCAGGGGGCCCTCTAATACCCCGATCCAAGCCTCGCGATGAAGATTAGAAAGATCTACGAATTTCGTAGTGCGAGTTCAGTTTTATTTCGAATTTCTGAATAGTATACCGCTAAATAGCTAGAGGAATACCAGGGTCTACTGTGCTGGTCTTAGAGCACCAGCGCTTATGGAGACAACAGCGGGTACATTCAGTATTTCACTTCTTTCCCCTTCTTCTTCCCTGCTCGGGCATATCGTAACTATTGATTCAATCGTGCCATAAAAGACCGTGATTTTGGTTGAAAGTAAATTTCCCTTCCTAGACGTCAATTGAAATCGGACAACTTTCTAAAACAGCGTCTTTTTCGTCTAAATTCATTTTCCCTTCCTAAGTGACATAAAACTAGTGCCACTTTTTTAAAAGACCGGTATTTTTGTCATCAATCCGATTCCTTTCCTAAGTGACATAAAAATGGTCCCACTTTCATGAAACCCCCGTCTTTTTCGTCATCAAGAGGAAAGTAAGAAGGTAATCGAATCGGCTTACTCAAGAGTTCTTGCTTCTAGACCTGAAAAGAGCTTCTTCGATTCGGCCTCTATCTAAGTGCATTTGTGATGAAATGAAATCTCTTCCTACTATTCTATACGTCTTTTCTTGTTCCCGAAGGTCTGTCTATTTAAGAGTCTAATATAAAGTCAAGAAGAGGCAGAGGATCGAAGGTACTCTTTCTTAGTTAGGGGAGTTTGGGCAAGACTCAAAGGAATGGAAAGAAGCTCGGCCAAGGGCAACATTCGAAGAAAGAGGCTCGGCAAAGACTAAGGCGGATAGCGGAGTTCAGAAACCTCCTTCTTTTTTTTATAGGAGATGAGCGAAGAAGCTAGCTCAACCGAATAAAGATCTTCAAACGAAACTGAATCTGTATTAGAATAAAAAAAAGTACCTGGATCCAAGATCAGGATATCCGGTTTTGTTCCAACCAAGGGAAAGTCTTATTCTATAGATTCCACCTCAACTGAAAGAGATGCCCTAATCAATAAGCGGGATGCCGGAAAGTTTGGAACTGATAGCGCTAGTCACAGGAAACTACTTAGTTATTTGAATTGTAACTTTCCACAAATAGATAGTCGGCAGAGGAAAGGAGTGATATATGCTCTCAGGAGTCTTGCTTTGTAGCTGAACCAGTAGCTTACGGAGGAACTGACTCGACATCAAGGTTTGGAAGAAAGCTGCTAGCAGATAGTTCAGTAGCAGAGTTGATAACTACACCTAGACCTTTGGCTAATAGTTCCCAGAAGACTCAATCCATTCCCCGGAGGAATCGCATCAAATTATCCCTTTCCTAACGTAAAGCTGTTTTCAACTCCGATCCTCTAAAAGAAGGGGGTACCCGAACCGAGCTCCTCAGCGGCACCTGCAACTCGAAGAAAAGCTTTTCCTGATCTTGATCTTTCTCCCGATCCTGAGCTTTCTACGGATTCTTATCCCGATTCTGATCCCGCTACTTATTCTCTTTGTGACCCTATATCCGGAGTCTCTTGCTCCTGCTCTTGATACCGATCCTCCATTAAAGAAGTGTGAGGAATGCGTTGCCCTGGTATCGGTGTCCTTAGGCTGGGGGAAGAATCTTTCCTTGTCTTTTCTCTCTTCTATTTTGAGTTCGCCACGAAAAAGCGTATGAGATCTGGGATTTCCACCCTCTCCCACTCCTGAGAATGGCTTCATTCCTTGGTAACGCTAGCAACAAAGCAAAGAGCAGAGCTCCGCTAAGAGGTAAGAAAAGGAGAAAGCTCCCTAGGAAGAGAAAGAGAACAACATTACGAGATTGAAACATGGTTCTAAGCCCTCTATCAACTTGCTAGCGCTAGGGATAAAGGAGAAAGCATACAACCTTAAGCAACTAGAAGCAGATAAAGCAACACACCTTACTAGGAACAAAGGAGAAACAAGCAAACAAACAAAAAAAGAAGAGCATAGAGCCGGCTCAACAGCAAACAAGGGAAGAAAGCCTCCTAGGACAAGGAGAAGGGCAACCAACTCATAGCTCAAGGAAAGGATCGTTACCCCCAACCCTTTATCCTCTCTTCTTACTCGCATCAGGATATCAAACTGTTAACGCTAGGAATCAAGAAAGCACCTACATCTTTGGGTTGCTTTCGAGGGGAAGGGAATGGGCATAGCTCCAATGAGTGAGGTGTGGGTGCGGGTTACACAGATCAGTAACAAGATGTGGATATCATCCTCGTCTCGATGTATCAACTAACAACTAACAACTCATAGCTGAACATACCTTACTTAACTACCAGTGAGACTCTTAGCCAATGGGCTCAGCCAACAAAGGAACATTGCTTCCCAACAAGGGAGCAAGAGCTACAACGGATTGAAGGATGGTTCGAAGCATACCATCAAGTTCTTAACGCTAGGAACAAAGGAACTACACCTTGGCTTCCGAGTGCACAAAGACGATCCGAGCTTCCCTCTTCCTTCCTTGGATCACCCCACCCGGATGAGAGGTAGGACTTCTTACGCTCACCGGGGTGTTCATGCCATCAATCCTCCTTAGCTTGAGCTTCCTTTAGGCGTTCTAGAAAGCTGATCTTCGCTCTCCACACCCCGTTGGGGGTCTCTCGAACTCTTCATTGGCATACAACGGGAAGAGAGACTTGTTTGCTTGCAAGGTGCGCAGTCCTCGCTCATTAGCAACAAGGTTACACAGCTCGGTAACAACAGCAACATTCACATTGGGGAATCAGCTGATAAGAAAAGGGAGACAGCTTATTTGCAGAAGAAACTGCAACTAAGGCTCACAACTCAGACAGCTCAGAGAAGTGCTAGCAAACAAGGCTAAGCGCCTTAACCAACCTAAGAGAAGACCAAGGGACAATGGCTTAATAACAACAAAGGAAGAACAAGGAGCTACACTAAGGTCCTGACTCCATTCCCTCCTAAAGAAGGGAGAATAAGAAATCAGGAAAGGAACAACAACAAAGAAATACGACCTCGAGGTGCTAGTATAGCTGATTGTCTGAAACAAGAAGTAAAGGAACTCTTAGCGAGGAAAGAGTGAGTGTGAGAGTTGGGTTGACTGGGTGTGAGGACTGCGCCTAGCTACCACGGCAACAAGAGGAGGAGGTTTTGGTTACACTCCGGAAGGAACTACGAACTCCCAGAAACAAAGATGCTTGGAGAATGGGGTGTTGAGAAGATATAGGAAAGAGATACACCCTAAAGACTACCGATTCGACGGAGATCAACAGCCAGGACTAATAGATAAGTCGGGGTAGCTTGACTCTTGTCTACAGGGCAGCCCTTACCCCATTCCCTCCTTGGGTCAGGAATGGAAGGCATGGGAAGCCAAGCACCGACTTAAGAGCAAATAAAGGAAGAAGGCTTCCTAGCAACAGGACAACAAGAGCCAAGAAAGAAGGAAGGGATCAAGGCTTGGGTTGACTCTACATCGGGAACGAAGCTGCACCATGCGCCAGGAAAGAGATTGGTTTGGTTTACCTCTCCGAGTTCCGCCTTAGCTACAGCGGCAACAGCGACAGGAAAGAGTCTTTGTTCATCATCCTTACCGTGGACCTACGCTTTAGCAACACTGCAAGAGGAAGTACAGGAAGTAGAACAAGAAACAAGTACATGAAATACAGAAACAAGAAACACGACCTCGAGGTGCTAGCATAGATATCAGAAAGAGAGAGCAAGGATAGATATTCGAATTACCTACCCTCCTACACAATCATACCTCCAGGGACTAGTTTCATCCTTGCTCCGACCTTACCAGCTGGAGCTGACAAGGGAGTAGGATATTTAGTTGGGTTACCTCTCTTGGGCCTAGCTCCTTGATTTGTCCTCCCAGGCATACCTGGAAAGGGGGAAGGATGCTATCAATAAGACCTTAAGCACCCCTCATAAAGGGCAACAAAGGGCGAAAAGGATTGGATCCTAGCTTACTAACCATATGGGAAAGTTGAAAGCCTTAAGCAACACAAGGAAAGGGCAACTTATTGGCCTAAGCAAGTAGACAAGGAGGTACCCGAACCGAGCTCCTCATCTGAACCTCTTCTAGTTCCACTTCGCTAGTCGAGTGAGTTCAAATACCAAATAGGTCGAATCGTGAACCTCGCTATCCTGACTTCTTACAAGTGATCTGAGAATGGCTTCATTCCACTCAACTTCCTAATGAGAAGGATTAAGGAACAACAGCATTCACTTGCCTTAGGGGTATATGATGCCGATCTTCGCTCTCGACACCCTGAGATAGATATATTCTTTTCTTACCTCTTTCACCATCCTACCTACCAACATCCTCGCTTCCCAGCTGGAGCATGGAAAGGGAACAAGGATCCATATCATCGTAGGTGACTACCGAACCTCCTGATACTCCATGGGCAGTTGACCCTCCACTTGGCGAGGAAGCAACCCGGATTTACTGGTAACCGATTACGCTACTAAGTCCCTGCTCACATCAACAAGCACCTCATAGCTCTTAGCTACTTGGGTTTGGTTTCGGCTTCGGGTTTAGCTACCAGGAAGGAAGGGATATTCCTTGGGTTACACATGGGAGACAGAACTGATGTTATCCTCGCTCAAGGAGAGAGACCTTTCTAGTTCCACTTCCTCTGGCAAAGCCCAATTCACCACGTGAAAGTGAGTCACTCTCAATAGCTTCGGTTTGGCTACCCAGGAAGGAGAGATTCTTTCATTGCCTGGGATCCGTAGCCTAGGGGCACAACAAAGCACTCCAATGAGAAGCATTGGCTCATAGCAGCTACCAATAAAGGGTGCTAGAGACGGGACCATCCTGATACTAAAGCATAGGAGTAGGCACTCAGAACTCATGAGGAGAGCGGGTAGGCGAATCAACAGGGTTCCTTCGAGAATGAGCACCTTGGATTACCTTAGGGGATGCAACGGGCATCTTCCCTCTACACAAGCCCAAGGCGCAACTCCAATGCTTTTTAAGGTTTATAGACCAGTACAGTCACTCTGTAGGAGTACGGATCAGAGAGAGTTTGTTCACGAGCCGTAAAGGTAAAGTAAGTAGCTCGGACCAGCGGAACAATGTGAAGGAAGGCAGTTTGCTGCTCTTCTTGCTCCAAGACAAAGGCATAGAGCTGACTGAGTCAAAGATTCAAAGGAGGTCCTCGCTCTGATTAGTTTATCCCGCCTGCACTTCAGAATAAATCGGGATAGCGAGCCTCCCAAGATCGTTTCTAAAGCAAAGATATAAGTGATTTCATCAGAATGAACGGGCAAGTCACTTTAGGTTAGGGTTCCCCCGCGGGGTTCAAAGGTTATTAAAAGCCCGAGTAGTTGATCCAATAGTTATAAAATAGCGAATGAACAATCATTCACAAATAGACGAGGAATTCGTCGTTGAACAACCATCACGATTGGAACATCTTTCTTCCTGAATCTCATCGGATCAATCGGCCAGGCGGGAACCCAGAAGATGAATTGGAGTTAGTTAGCCAGCTAAATAGTTAGCAGGTAAAGTAGGAGTCCCATAGATAAGAACCTTTCACCCCTTTCCATCTAGTACGTAGTAGGGAATCGTCAACCACCCCTCTCCCAAGGGGAAAAGAAGGAGTTATCGGTGTGGTCTCTGTCCCTCTTTGTTAGAAGCAACTTCAGGATCAACAGCGTTGAACGGACCAACAAAGATGTGGGTCTTTCTATAAAGCATAGGACATGCGAGCACAAAAAGCATAAACTGAAACCATTCCACGTGCGGCCTTCGCCGAAGACGAAGGAAAGAAAGTAAAGGAAAGGCAAGTACTTCAATTAATTGCTCAAAGACCGGCTTGAAAGCCCGGGCTAGCGAAGCAGCTTATCCTTTGTGTATCCGTTTGCGTCAGCATTGGCTTCAGGCATAGGAAGGAGTTGACTGATTCTCGATGGTTGCACCGCTTAATCGTGCTTTCTATTCCTATTCATAAGAAGATAAGGAAGGGCTTTAGCCCTCACTCAACGCCAAAGAAAGCTTCTAAAACAAGGTAAAAACTTCACGGATTTCATCAGGATTAATAGGAAACAATTCAAGGGAACTTCTTCCAAGCCACAAACACGAATTTGATTAGATTAGTCTTCTTCGGACCTCCGTTTTTCTTTGAAAGGCTATCAATTCAATAGCAAGACTCGTCTGGTTCTTCTATTCTTGAATTTATAGGTTCGGTTTTAGTTCACACCATAAATGGATCCAAGTCTTAGGTCGGGTCTGTTTTTCGTCTTTCAGAAAGGAAAGAAATAAGTCGATTCATAAGTATATTTTCCCTTTAGTTATGTTTGGTTTGAACTATTTACTTGACTGATTGGATCAATAAGTGCTTGGATCAGCTTCTAAGCTAGAAGTAAGATTTCCTCTTCGCTTTCTAGTTCTCGAGTTAGAAAAGCTCTTCGATCTCTAATCTGACCGGAATCCTAGGCCTGTGAAGCAGTTTTCAACTCAAGGCGAACTGTCTTGTTCTTTGCCCGGACAAGTTTTGGGAATAGGATATATCATAGTAATGGCATTTCAGGGATCTCCTACCCATAGTCATAGTTACGTATGTGAGTGATACCAATGCAGGTCCAACATTTCATTCTTTCTGTTAGGGAGATTCTTTATACGGTTACGGTGGGGATCCAAAAAAGGAACAGGAAAGGTCCTTATTTCAGGAGTTCCTGAGGTTCACCTAAAAAAGAGATCCAACGGAAAGATGATCATCACTCTGTCTTTCGATCACAGAAAGGAAGAACTTCTTACGTTGTACTCCTTCTTTGAAAAAAAAGAGTTATGAGGTGCATGGGAGAATTTCCTTTTCGAGTGGGCAGGTAATAAGAGAAAAACGAGAGCCAGAGAAAGAAAGAGAAAAACGAGAGCCAGAGGCCCGAGCGAGTCTCAATCTGTCTTTTCTCGCTGGTCGAACCTATTTAAATTCCTCTTCTTTCAGTCGATCGGTCAGTCTTCATTCAACTTCTTTCTTATGTAGTGGAAAGGCCTTACAATCAATCTGGTGGGGTTTCGGTTCGTTAGCTGGTATTTGCGCAGCTCGTAGTTCCACTTTTTCTTCCAGTAGGACATCACTCTTTTTTTTTCTTTATCTTTAGTAGAGTAGACAAGTGCGTTTGCTTCCTCTTTCTTTGGTCGAGCCTCACTTCTCTAATTCGGTACAGTACAACAACTCTATTTCGGTATAACGAGAAGGAGTTTACTAAGGTCAGCTCAAGAGGGAGCTACTTTGGTCAGTGCAATAGGGGGCACTTACTAAGATGCGCGGAGAAGTTTACTATGATCAGTGCACAGTGAGATTTGTGGAACTAATTATGCCTTTCTTACACGGGCTTGGCTTGAACTTGACCCCTTTATTGGCGGGGTTAGCTGGGACTTCCCCCGACTTTAGGAAGAAAGAAAGACTGGCTAGCTCAGCTTCGAGCTATTCTAATTCACTCGGGCAGAGAGCCCGTATTCATTCCTATTCTATGTCAAAACTCACTTCTATTTGTTGCACGAAATATCCAGCTACTATCAGAGCACTCCTACTAGCAACTGTCAGGCTTACCGCGCTAACCTAACTATGAATGTCTAGCTGTCGGGCTTACCGGGCTTCGAGGAACCTACAACCTTATAGGCACACTACTATCAGGAAAGGCCGGGTCTGGAGTTCAGTTCCTATGTCCCCATTTTTCTTTCGTAGGCAATCAAGAGGCAGGAGATCACCTATCTTCAAAGAAAGGAAGGGGAAAGAGTTCATCTTTGCAGACTGACCCCGATAAAGCGGACAACCTGGCGGTGGGGGGACTCACTCACATACTAGATAGGTAAGCACGGGGTCCAGCCATGAATTAAGAAAAGAAAGAAGAAAGATTCCATCTTTTCACACAGGTACCCAGAATAGCCAGATCCAGATAAAGGGGGCCGTGTACGATAGTCAGAAGCTGGACTCTGCGATCTGTCCTCGAGCCAGAGAGAGTAGACGACGACTTTCCACATAGAAAAAGTCAGTCTAAGTCGTGAAATTCTTCCTAAATGGAGGACAGGTCCCCGGTCAGTCCTCTTGTCTTACTGATATCCTATCTCTGCCCCAGTTATCCCGACATTAGTGAGGGTGGTTGTAAATCAGAGGGTTTAGCAGCGCTAACTCCGATTTCATAGTTACCACGGACCGATATGGATTATAGAAGAGAGACCAAAGCAGGGCTCGACAAAACAGGGTGAAAAAAACCGAAAGCCCTTAAAAACAAGGATTTGCTGATTCAAAGCAAGCTCCCTACGATCGCACCCTAGGAGAGTGCAAATGGCAAGTTGAATGGTCTGGTTCCACTTAGCTGCCCAAATCCGCGTACCCCCTTTCACACGCAAGTAAGCAACACGCACAAGCAAGTACGCTTTAGCTACTAAGCTTCGAAAGAACCAATAGGCTTACTTCGAAGTAGGAGCTTGAACTCCAGTATTAGAATGAGTCTTATTAGTAATTCCCTGGGGGAAGGCTCAGAAAGAGGGTCTTACTAAGCAAGAGGGTAGCGGGCAAAAAGGGGCTTTTCTTTCAGTCTCTCTTTTGCTTGACTAGGAGCTTGGATGATAGTAGCTCTTCCGCTTTTCTTGAATCTTTCTTCCGGAAACTCTCCCAGTCGATAGTAGGGTCTGAGGTCGATAGGCATCACTTTCTCGATTTCAGTATTACGAATATCTTAAGCCCTTGTTGTCTTCTGATCTACGACCAGCCTCTCCCCCACCTTGGACGCATCACTGGACCAGAAAGAAAGGTGCGGAAAGTACACACCAGCAAGTAAATTCCATTCCTTTTCTACTCCGCCCCCACCGGACTACAGCCCTAGACCCTATACAGCAGCCCGGGCTAGAGCCTCAAAGGACCGATCTTCCTTCTTGGCCTTGACTCCACTTGGGCAGATGGGAACTCCTCACCCCAATGCAGCCATCGAACCAGCCCAGCCGGGGACCCCGAATGATGAAAAAGTAGAATTGACGGACGGACTCTTTCGAAGCTATCGGTACCATGATGTGTACTGGACTGAGCCAAGTTCAAGCCCCCAGAACTGAGAGCAAGAGGAAGACGGAATGCCCTTGCCAATGTCACGGAAAATAGAGCTCTTACGTACCAAATGGTTCAATCTTATAATACACAGCTCCCGTCAGATGGAACGTCTACCAATTGTGAATGAGCGGATCGGGCTTGCTTGGAATGGTGAACAGGCCCTGACTGGAAGTGCCGAAAGAACCACTACAAGAGGGGAGCCGGCTTTCACACCCATGCTATGACCCTTGCTATGAACTTCTCATGCCAATTCCCCAAGACCTCTTGTACCCTTTTGTCGAGCAGCCCTTTCATACTTTCACATACATATATATGAAAGGCACACTTTGTTATTTCTCATGCCCCTAAACATGTGGGGTCCCTAATGAGGGGGTTGAACAAGACATTCCTGGTCCTCTTGCCTTTCCCCATGTAATTACCTCCTCATATTCAAGCAAGTAAATTGTTGACCTTTTAGCCAGTGATAGTGTTAGCGGTTCCTTTATTGAAGCAGGAGATATGGAGGATTTCCACATTGGCCTGTCAGTTGAAGGCAGTTGTCCTTAGTGAGTTAGTGCGCAGTTAGGCAGCCTGTTTGCTTCTAGCCTCTCTCCTTGAATCTAGATCCTATCTTTCGAGGGAGTTGCCCTTTATGTGATAGGGGTCCGCTTTCCAGTTAGCTTTTTTCTTCCTTACCTTTCATGTCTCTTAGAGCTTCCAGTGAGAGAGGTAGTGTTCCCTGTTCACAGCAGGAAAATCCTTCGAAACTGTTAAAGAAGGGATTGAACTAAGGCTCGGAACTTCACTTCGAACTGGTGAAGTAAGCAGTAGTCCTTTCAACAGCGAGCCAGGATTTTCGTTTGATCTTACCTCCTCGTGTATTCTTTACCTATATCTACGTGAAGATAGTTGGATGGAAAGCCAGTTAAGCAAACGAAACGAGTGAAAGATTTGTAAAGAGTCCAAAAAAGAATTGAACGAAGATGTAGCGAGTCAAAGAGGCAAGCTTTTACTCACATCTAGATCTCCTTATTCCTAAGAGTACTCTCTATTAACCTCTGACATTACCTCCTATTATCTCCGAAATATCTACCTCAATAATGAAAAAAGTATAAAGTATATAGTCTTAATGTATTAAGTAAACTAAGAGGCGCGTAGCGGTCAGGCAGTAGTTCTTTCTTCGGTTGATGAGCAGCATCGCTCTCCGAATCTCTAGATCTTCTTTCTGATCATCTCCCTTTGGACTGACTGTCATACTTAATGAATTGCCTTCTGTTAGTTCGGTAAGGGAAGCAAGCCAGTCAATCCAGCCTTCTCTATTATTCTAAGGGATGGTGTGTAAGCCTTTCCTTTCATCTTTCTCTGTTGCGAGTGGTCTACCTCTAGATAGCTCCCCTTGGTCGCCGGGTGGGTAGGAAACTTTTTTTTAGGGAGTTGCCTACGGGTTTAGATAAGATCTTTCCGATCCTCTTCTCTTTTGCTTTCCTCATTTGCCATCGAGTCAGGAAGTTCAGGTCATGCCTTACGCCTTTCCTTTTAGATCGTCTTCTGTATATTTTATGTACTCTACTGTTAGCAAGCAAGGGATTTGAGCTTTTCCTTGAGGATAGATCTCCTTTTATTGATTGACTTACTAATCATACTGTTCTAATATCCATAAGGTAGTTCGGAAGTTAGAGAAGTACTTGAAGAATGAGTACTTTCATCGGCCTGCAAGCCTGTTTGATAAGTGAAGAAACCGAGTTCCATACCTCTTCCCGTTGGTTGAGTGATTTCATTCCTGGAACGAGTATAATGAAGGAATTACATCCAGAACTTATTTCAGTCTAATAGTTCAGGGATTAGCATTTCCTAGGTTTTTCTCGTTAGTTCCTTTCTTTCAGTAGTTTACCTTTTAGCCTTAGAGCTTGACTAATAAGGCCTTGAATTGAAGCCAGTAATAGTGTTAGTTGTAGTTCTGGAAGTCGTTTTTCAACAGCAAGCCATTTAGATTAGCGAAGTTAGTTAGATAAGTTATCTGAGACAATCTAGTTCTCGAAAGGTAAGCTTTAGCTTTTCTCAAGCAAGTAAGAAAGCTAGTAAGGAAGCCATTCAATCTAGTCATTAGTTAGCACTACCTTCTCCTCCCTTTCAAGCGGTAGGGCAGGCAGCTCTTTATGCTCGTAAAGTATACTCAACTCGCTCTTATATACTCTAACCTTTTTTTTTTAACTCGTTCGCTCGCTTGGTTTCAGAGCTTCCATACTATCTCAACTCAGTCTTTTCTGTCCCGAAAGCAAGTAATCCAACATTGGCCTGGAAGTAGTACCTCTTTGAGGAAAAAATAACGTTATCAACAGGCCAGCAAGTGACGCAGGCAAGGGAAAGGGCGAAGTTAGCCTCAACGATTACCTCCTCTGACTCCCTCTCCTATAAAATCCTCTTCTTCAATCCAGTCAGCTATGGTGGAAGCCAGTTTGTTAGTCTTTCCTCCCCTGAAAGCGAGGCGACCGAAGGAAGGCAGTAGGGGATGGTGCGTAGCCTTTACTCGAAGATCTTGATCTTTCCGAGAGTCTTTCTCTTGACTAAGTTCACACTATCTTAAGATCTCTTTGTAGCATTTTAAGCATTAGTACTTTTTTAGAGTAGTTAAGCCAGCATTAGTCCAGTTCGAAAGCAAGCCAGTTAAAGCAAGTCTGCAAGCGAGGGTGTGTTTTCACAGTTATCAATGTTAAGCTAGTTATATAATTCCTGTTAGCGTAGCGTAGTCCGAAGCCGGTGAGATTGAGTATTGAATCAAACGAGTTTAATACTTGGAACGAGATAGGGCCTTTTATTAGTAGGGCGAAGCGAGTGGAACTTCGCACCTGGGCAAGAGAGCGAGCTACATAGTTATTATCCCGGGGAACTAGAGCGACATACTTTCATAGAGAAAGGTAGAGTTTGATAGAACCAGGAAAAAGGTGGGGGAGAGAAAGAAAGGGGAGAGGTTCAACTTAAACTAAACGAAGAAAAAAACATAGGCCAAAAATCCTACGAGTCCATACCCAAGCCAAGAAGAGTCCAATCAAAGAAGTTTAGCCCAACCCTCAAAGTCAAGCCTAAGACCAAGCCTAAAAAAGATGGAGGCTGAAAAAAGAAAAACAAAAACCAGTCCATCAGAACCTAACTCATTCCATGAAAAAAAACCTAAGAAGAGGCCATGTATGACTGCCACCCAACCACAAGCTGCCAGCTTGAGGGACCCCAAAGGTCACTTGCTCACACACAAGCTCCCACTTATCCGGACCAATCCAAACTTATCGGATCGGATCCTAGGATCCCTCTCAGTAGGAATTAGTGAGCTGGACTATTCCCCTTGCTATAAATGAAAGGGGGCTGCATCCAAAATGAGGAATCCAGCAGCTAGCAAATCAGCATTCCAAAAAGAGAGAACGAATAGATTCACAAGACTGACTCACTTGGAGAGCACTAGCACTGGAATGGAAACTCTAAAAATCTTCTATCCTCTTCTAGGAATTCCTATCCCTTTGCATGCTTCTAAGGACGATGCGAACTGTACACAACTTTTGCTATAGGGCGAGGTTCTGTTTTCTCATTTTTCAATGTAACTTCTTAGGGAAAAAGCGCTTTGTTCATTTTGCCATATGGTGAGATCACAACTTCTCATTTTTCAGATCCTGCTATGAGGGACACAATACATGGATGTATTTTTGCCACCTGGAACTGCTCTTGCCTTTAGGACCGACGACTACAAAGGGAAAGAATCATTCATTTCTGTACTCAGATGGGCCCCTACTCTTTCTATTCTAAGTCACTCGGACAGAGAGCAATTCTTGGACAGATACACGCGCCTAGCTATAAGATTAATTACTCGCCTTTGGCGCCTTTAGGCGAGGCATAAATAGAGGCATTCGTCTTCTAGTAGATCCAATCCAGATCGAGCATATGTACAAGAAGAGCTCTTCCCCCTCTGTGAGTGGCTTGGTCTCCTTGCTTGTCTCTTAGTTGAATAAGGCTTGCTTTCCCTTTCGCGGATTATTCCGTCCTGATCCCAGATGAGGAGGGAAGCCGTGAATTTCTTCCCCAATAGAGGACTGTTCCCAGTGCCCTGAGCACTCTTGCCCGGTCTACCACGCTAAGTGTCCCAATGACACATCGACCTCTACCGTATCGCATTCTTGCACATGCATAGGTGATAGTGAGATCCTGGGCACCATCCTTTTCAGCCCTTTCGCCCAATCGATTTCCTTCATCATTCTTTTGGTCATTCCTTCTTCTGGCCAAAGAGACTTCTGGAGAAAGGTCCGGCTTAAGACAATTTGGAAAGCGATCGATGATCAATCCATCTGTCCGCACTTCCTCCTGGTCCTGCTGTATCTCTGCCTAGGACTTCTTTTTTTTTCTTGACCCAGCTCGGAATGAAAGGAGACCTCCCGTAGGTGGCCTCTTACCTCTCTTGCTTCCAAGTGAGCACCCAGGTGAACCGTAGTGCCCGGGGCGTTCCCCTTTAATTTCTAAGTAAATTATGCTTCGGTCTTGCTTTCTTTTCATCATTAATCTCTCTTCACGCCCCCGCCTTTGTACAATTAGAATCCTAGCACACGTCTTTTTGAACTATGAGAGCTGTTTGTATACTTGCGTAAGAGGCTTTTTCCGTGATTCCAGTTAGGGACTCGGGTGCCCTTATTTCAATTTCATATCTTTTTTGGTACTGCCCCATAAGAAGAACCAGTAGGCTCAAGTAGCCTTTTTGATGCATAAGATATGGGGGGCTTCTGCGCCCCAATCATTCTATTTTCGTTTGTGGGGGGAACCCCCTTTGAAAGCTTCTTTCATTGAATTCAAAGATCGATGGCTGTGAAGCATGCTGGGAATGAGGTAAGGACCTCTTCTCTCTGACGTAGCCAAAGTGAAAACCATTCGACCTCGGTCGAGATCTAAGCCGGTCTATAGCACAGGTGCTGCAGTGAAAGATTCCGCCGTAGCTAGATGCCTTAAAGAAAGAGCAAAAACTCACTTTTGGTCCATGGCTCCAGTCAAAATTGCCCTTCCCTCCCTTTTAAGAAAGCCTTGATCTACGACCAGCCTTTGCCATTCTTTTTCCAATGAGGAGTCCGACCGATGAACCTTGGGAGCATACCGGGCAAGATCTATGGCTTCAGCTGCGGCTAAGCGAACTACCTATTCTATATATTCTATAGAAGTGAATCTGAGAGAAAAAGCTATTCTTGTGATTCTGTTGTTGGAAGTTCGCTCGAAGGGCAGTTAGTTCTTTGACCCGAGTGGTATATATATATATATATAAGTATGTATCCCGGCTCCGGGGAATTTCTTTAGGGAACGATCCCAACATCCGAGGGGCTTTTTGAGCGAGTACCTACCTTAATATGGTTGGTTTGCTGCTGCTCGAGAAGAAGCCCTTTTTGTTCACGAATCCGTTGCTATTGGCCAGTCTTTCCTTTCTTAACCCTGCAAGGGCGCCGTTCACAAATCTTCTTTCAGAAGCAGTTCTTCTTCTTGTCGACTCCGAGTTCATGGTTGGGTCTGCTTCGGCTGACCTTCTTTCGGTGGTAGCATGCTTTGAATAAAATATTTCCTTCGGATCCCGCTGCGCACCAGTAAGGGACCGAAATTAAATTATTAAATTAGTGGCTAGCTTTTTTTTTTCACGTGGAAAGGCAGGTCAAGGGCAAGGGGAAGAGAGAAGGAGCTTTAAAAGAGAACTAAACTAATCCCAATGTAAGCCCTTTTGCAAGAGTGAAAAGGAACTCAACGAAAATAAATCCTGAAATTGCATAGATAAGAAGAAAAAGCGTTCAGTAGGCAAATCTTGACAGTTTAAATTTTCGATTGAGAAAGCGGCAGGCCAAAAGAGCTCTACAGTAGTGCCTTGCGAGGTCGTAGAGCCGGTAACCCTCGTTCGCCTAAGATCGAAAATGCTCTGTCTGTGATTGAGACTGAATACCCTGGCTCAGAAGGGAAGGCTAGCTAGATGCTTAACACATGCAAGTCGAACGAGGTTTTCTTGGAAACTCTTTGAAATTTAGTCAGTGCTCCGTGGACAGTTCCTTGTCTCGCCCCCCCAGTATAGTAAGGTTCTAGGTCTCAGGTTTGGCCTTCGTTCTTTCTCCCATGCTAATAGTTGGTAAACAACCACAACTCAAACGAATTCATCACTACTCATACAGGAAGAGAAATCAGTCTCTTTCTGTATAGAGGGAATAATTTTTATCTCAATCACTCATGCCTCAACTGGAACCAATTGTTGATCTACTAAAAAGTATTGACCCCGTTTATTATAAAATTATTTTTGTGGTCATTTTGGTTTTCGTTATTGGCCATCTTGCCCGGGGTCACATATTCTTTTATAGGACATGGAAAAATAAGAAAGAAAATCTCAATAAGACCTTGGAGTACTATATCAAGAATGACATTTTATATGAGATGGAGATTAATATAAAGCAGGCGGTTATCCGCGTTGTGAACAAGACCCCCCCTGTCGCCACCGATCCTTTCCGCCCGGTTCTAGACCAGGTGCTAAAAGCAAATGAAAGTTTTCTAAAGGAAAATGAAAGTTTGCTAAAGGAAAAGGAAAGTGGACCACCTACCATCAATAGTCCACTTGATCAATTTTCCATTGTCCCATTGATTCCTCTGAAGATAGGAGACTTTTATTTATCATTCACAAATTCATCTTTCTTTATGCTGTTAACTCTGAGTTTTGTCCTACTTCTGTTTTCTTTTGTTACTAAAAAGGGAGGAGGAAAGTTGGTACCAAATGCTTTGCAATCGTTGGTAGAGCTTATTTATGATTTCGTGCCGAACCCGGTAAACGAACAAATAGGAGGTCTTTCCGGAAATGTGAAACAAAAGTTTTTCCCTCGCATCTCGGTCACTTTTACTTTTTCGTTATTTCGTAATCCCCAGGGTATGATACCTTATAGCTTCACAGTGACAAGTCATTTTATCATTACTTTGGGTCTTTCATTTTCTCTTTTTATTGGCATTACTATAGTTGCATTTCAACGAAATGGGCTTCATTTTTTAAGCTTTTCCTTACCCGCAGGAGTCCCACTGCCGTTAGCACCTTTTTTAGTACTCCTGGAGCTAATCCCTCATTGTTTTCGTGCATTAAGCTCAGGAATACGCTTATTTGCTAATATGATGGCCGGTCATAGTTCAGTAAAGATTTTAAGTGGGTCCGCTTGGACTATGCTATGTATGAATGATCTTTTCTATTTCATAGGGGATCCTGGTCCTTTATTTATAGTTCTTGCATTAACCGGTTTGGAATTAGGTGTAGCTATATTACAAGCTCATGTTTCTACGATCTTAATCTGTATTTACTTGAATGATGCTACAAATCTCCATCAAAGTGGTTCTTTTTTTATAATTGAAGAAAAGCGAGGAGCGAAGCCAACTCGATAGCCAATATTCGAGGAGCGAAGCCGAGTTTACGATGTAGAGCCTTACATGGGCTGTTTCTTTTACAAATCATCATGATATTTTAGTTTTTTTAAATTAACATCGAAAAGAAAGAAGAGAAAAAATGGAGTTGTTGGCGCCTGCTTAGCGGGGCTTATAGAAATCCTAAAAAGCTAAAAACCTATTCATTTTATGACCCGTATTTACGAAAGGAAGTGGTTGGAAAAGTTCCAATTTGTTGAAAAGTTTATAAAAAAGTATGAAAAATTGGGTAGCTAGCGCGCTTCGACTTGACTGTCACCTTCGCTTATGGTAACCGAACTCGGCAAGAGGAGAAAAGTCAGCTTTACCGCAGCTGATTGAACGAAGGAGTCGAGCTTGTCTTGCCCCGAGCCATAGGGCGGTGCTTTCCGCCAGCTTAAGACTTTCCATTTTGAAGAGAAAAAACAGCCGGTTTATACTGATCCCGATTCGTATGTGGATTTTTATGCCTCAGTGTCCGCGTCTTTATTAGTTGGATATGCCGGTTCAGAAGAAACGGGAGCTATTGGTTCGGAAGAAACAAGATATGTTAGTTCGGCGGATGCTGGTTCGGATTGAGAGAGATAAACTGCAGCCCTGGGCTCAGCTTTAGCTGATTATTACAATTGCTTCATCTGCTCCTCTTGATTCTGGTTGGGAATATACCCTACTAGGCTAGGAGAAAGGTAGACTTTATCTACGTCTTTCCCATTCGGTCTAGTAGTTCAGTAAAATAAAGAATCCGTCAATCAGGAACTCTAAAGAAAGAAGTCGGGTCAAGCGATTGACCAAACACTTTACCGAATGGACGACGAATGGGAAAAGACTTCAATAAGGTAGCCCTCCCTCAATGATGGACGCGAGAAAGGTGCTAGGCTAGAAGCATCCGTACTGGAACGGATAGGCTGATGGATGGAAGGCCACTGAGCACCCTATCTAAGGAAGTGAGTTTCACGAGTCCAGCTCGTAGTGACCCTGACACTGCGTTAGCGGACGTTGGTGATTCCGCGAAAGACAATTATAGGCCAGCCGGGAACGGCACGCAATGCTGCTGCTGCGAAATCGTGACTACCTTCCCTCTCCTTAGTCCGATCTTGACACTGATCTCGGAAGCTTGTTCTGATCTTCGTACTCGCTCCGAAGTTTAGCAATTAAGTTTCGTTTTTGTAGGTGCTAAGTATGCGGGTGAGCAATGCGCAAAGATAGCGCTCTTTAAGCACTAGGTAAGCCTAGTCTACTAAAGTAAAGGAAGGACTTCCCAGACCAGTCTGAAAGTTGCTTCATTGGTTGCTTTTCTAGATTAGTACTCACATGGCTAGGCAACCGGCTCAGCGCACCTTGTACCGATGCGATTTGGACACAGCATCTCGTTCGTCCCAGCGGAGCTCACACTTCTTCAGTGCTAATTCCTGGCCTGAATACTGAATACAAGTGAATTGGTACTTAATTTCATAGGAGCGCAACACAAAAGAAATACGCAGCCGTCCCTTCCAGAGTCTCTGACTCTCTTTAGGTTTCTGACCTTGCCCAAAGGAAGGTGTTTTTTTTGTGTGATAGTTGCATTGCTCGTAGAGTTTATAGATGTCTTGGCATGGACCTATTAAGAGATGCCTGGTTTATCTCCACTCCACAACTTGTGACCCATAATTTAGCTATCAAGCCAGGTTATCGGCCAGTTCGTCAAGCTAAACGAAAGTTCACTTTGGAGCTAGAAATAAAAATATGTGCGGAAGTGCAGAAGCTGCGGAATGCCAAATTTTTCAAGCCTATTCTTCATCCTGAGCGGCTCGCCAATGTTGTCCCTGTAAAGAAAAAGAATGGACAGATCCGAGTTTGTGTGGACTTCAGGGACCTGAATAAAGCTTGTCCGAAAGAGGAATTCCCGCTTCCTAATATGGACATGCTCATCGATAATACGGCAGGCTATCAGATGTTTTCCTTTATGGACGGCTACAGCGATTATAATCACATCTTCATGGCACCTGCGGATGTACCAAACAAAGACTTCATTCTATACTCAAAGTGGAACATCTTTATGTTACAATGTTATGCCGTTTGGTCTTAAGAATGCTGGGGCGACATATCAACGAGCAATGAAAACTATTTTTCATGATATGTTCCATGAACTGATTGAAGATTATGTCGATGATATTGTTGTCAAATCCAAGACAAGAATAGATCACGTTGAGGTACTCAGGAAGGTGCTCGAACGATGCCGTAAGTTTTCATTACGGATGAATCCGTTGAAGTGCGCGGCTTACGAAAAGGTATCTGCTGGGAAATCCCTTGGGTTTGTTGTACACCATCGAGGCATAAGCATTGATCAGACGAAGATTCAAGCAATACTGGAAATGCCCTGTCCTTCAACGGTCCGACAATTGAAGAGCTATTTGGGAAGACTCTCGTATATAACTAAGTTTAGCCCTTGTCCTGTAGCGAACCAAGTCCGCCCTCCTTTGATTTAGGGGACCCCATGGAGTTGCTTTCTTTGTTCACTGGAATAAGCAGACGCACTCTGGGATCGAGAAGTTAGTTGGCTTCCCCTTGCATTGCCAGGCTAGAAGTCTGGTCTTTCCCCAATCCTGTATGGAAGGAATTCCCCCGGGGGTTCAAGATTGGGTTAACCTTCCTCCCAAAAGGGGTCAGTTTGTCCACGTCACTAAGTGGGATCCCTTTAGTTTGATTCCAACTCCACAAGTGCTTTTGCTTTGGCGTCTGGCCTCTCCGATTAGAAGGTTTACTATAAGGCGAGGAGTAAGGTAGGTAGATCATTCGGGTGGAGGTACTACCAAGACATGGCTGAAGCATGGGCATTGATGCAGGAGCAAGCAGCATCCGGGTGAAACCAGAGTGGCCAGTTGTTAGTCGCCTCCACTATCGAGTAAGGTTTGGTTGGGACCGAGCCGTGGAGAAGTGGGCACAAATCCCGCCTCAAGAGACTTCCTATGACCGACAACAGATCAAAAGTTGAGACAAGTCGTGTGCCCAAAACGAGATCAAAGATGTGACCCTCATAGTCTTTTCAGGATCAAGTTGACAAAAAAGATCGGGAACAAAATAAAGCCCCAAATCCGGACTCTTCCCTCTCAGCCTCTTATTCGGAATCTTTCTCGTCCGGAGGAGTGGACGAGCGAGACTCATATCCAGCGCCAGGATAGAAAGAAGGCTCCTAGGAGAAATGTCATCAAGATCACCAATCAAGCGTTTAAACGTCAAGCTACTCTACGTCTCGTGTGCAAGGGTCCGCAGGAGAAGAAAGGAGTCGTCAATCAATGCAAGGCAAGGTGGATTAGCAGCCTACGGTTTCATCGGGAATCAGGGAGCTCAAGGTTTACGCGCAGAACATCCCTGGAAGGGACCAAGACTGTCTACCAAAAAGCCGAAGGTCGTCTTCGGTTTGATCATAGGAATCAGTGGGCTATCGGCCTAGGCGCAAGGCATCCGTTTCCAAGGTCGGGTTCAGTTCATGCATAATTCGGACAGTGGGGTTTGAAATGCTTGTGACCGAGAAGCATATAGTATGGGGAATGCATCGAGTAGTCCTTTAGGGGAACCAGACGAGCACAGTCCACCCGTGCGCCCGTAAAGAGTCATGTCATCGGGGCTTGGTAAACGAATCGGCTCAATAAGGGAGATAGACTCAAATCGAGTTACGAGACCTCTCAGCTTGCTTCTCAAGTTCTTTCTAACTAGTGTCATGGTGAAGAATCGGGTGAATAGTCTATAGCAACCTTCATTCCTATAACCTCCTGCCGTTGAAGACACGGTCCAGTAGCCTCTGTCGATACTATAGTAAGAAGAATCCCCATACCAACAAGCAAGGGTCCGAAGGAGTTGCGCGTTAGCGCATCCGCCTGGTCACTTCACTCGCTTGCTTGAGTACTTGCTACTACTTGAGTTAGAGACAGGAAAGGAATGACTGCAGGAGCGTAAGCCACTTGCCTTGCATACCTTGCATAAAAGCCTCTTTATTCCCGTTCTTGCCTTTCTTTGGGAATCTCTGGTTGCCGGTCTGCTTCACATGGATCCCCCGAAGAGTAGGGTTGGAGAAGTATGTAATGGAATGATCGGGCAAGGCGGTCTCTCTCGTCGCCTTGACGGCTGTTTGCGCCTTTCTGACCGAAATGGAAGAGCAGGTCTCGTGCCTGGGAGATTTGTCCAAATCTTCATTCGAAAAGGCGAGAATCCCTAACGAATAGAGCCGGTAGAGACCTAGCTGCGACAACAAGCAGCAAAACAATTTCATTGCCTCCCATTTAAATTTAGTGGCCTGCGTAACTGCAATGGCCCTTTCGCCGCTCGATGAAGTGTTCAGCTCGAAGGCTAAGATATAGGCACAACTGAGCTCCCATGCTTAGGCGAGAATTGGAGCTTCTTCTACGTGTGGTAGACTTTCCCCCGACTCCCCACATCCTTATAAAAAGAGCCTCTATAAATAAGTTATAATAAACTTCCTCGGGGCGATCAAGAAATTGGCTCAGTCGTGACTCAAGTAGATAAATCGAGGACTGGCCGATGGTGAAGATCTTCACTTCCTATGCCCTGAAACCAACCCGAAGTAGGAAACAATAGCAACCTGTCTAGCGTGAGTCCTGTACCAACCAACTAGTCTAGCTTGATTACAGTACATACGAGATTCTTGGTGGACCGGAAGATAGCAATCCGTCTCTCTTGTGTGCCTTATCTCTTTTAAAAAAGAAGTAGGGGGGATAAGACGTCGGTTAAGCCGGCAACTCCTCATAGTCGAAGTTCCCATCCCCTTTCGGTTTACGAGAGATTCGGAGCTTACTTGAACAGGGGAAAGAGAGGGAGTACACAAGAGAGGAGCCCATTGAGGGGAGGTGCACAAATGACTTTTCTTTTTTTTTACAATTAAGAAGTAGCATCTTTCTCAAAGGGAGGAGACGCGGGAGCTGTTTCTGGAAATCCTGTCATTTCAGTTTCAGTCTTCCGGGTCTTGGTTGAATATGAGGAAGCTGAGGCAACCAATAGTTTCAGTTCAAATTCCAATAGAAGAAGTAAATCCCATTGTTGGAAGTAAATGAGTTACCACCCTAAAGTAAAATTATGAATTACATGAATGAAAGGGTGTAGGAGGGAATGACTTTCATGGTCTGTACTAAGTAACTATGCAAGGGCTTTGAATCCCCTTTTGTTTGAGAAGGCAGGTCTGAGCTTGGACGTTCACTAGGTCCTTACGGTGTTAGGGAGTGCAGTATGGGTATTCCTAGACCATCAGACGCAAAGCCGCAGCGAATGCATGAGAGATGGGAGTTCCACGAGTGGAGTAGAGATAACTTATGAAATCTGCTCTCTTTCTTCATTTAGAGTGACTCTATTGTTCCTTCATTATCATTAACAATAGATTCGAATCCGGTGCGGGAGACGTTTCAATAGACTTTGCACTTCGTCTATAGGAAGGGGTCGGCATTCTTTGGGACTTCATCCCCAGGGGAGGTGCTATAATCTACCCTTCTTTGGATCTCGAGTGTTCGCTCGCCCTGGGTCTCTGTAATAGTGCATTTTTTTCTCCTGTCAATTTCAGTCTTCGAATAGAATAGAAGAAATGAAAGGGATAGTCTCAGTCTTAGTGGAAAGATCAGATCGCTCGTACTAGTCGTGATTAGGATTTTGCCCTTCCTATGCCCATTGCCTCCCTTGTTCCCTTCTGTGGGATCATCATCAGAGAGTCATCATGCGACTTCCGGGCTAGCATTCAGTCAGAGCTCTCACTTAGCTTTCGAACCTGGAAATTGGAATACGAATCCAAAAGAAATGGAAATAGCATAGGACAGTCATTCTCAGTGAAAGAGGCGCAAGCCAATAAAGAAGGTGCTGATTCAGCCGATGGGTCTTCAGTACATGTATGTGGTCGACGGCCTCTATGTTATGACAGAAATGAACTTGTTCCAGTGAGTGGTTTGGCGCATCTTCCTTCCGCCCAAACTCATCTTTTCTTCCTTTTTCGAGCCCTTTTATAGCTACTTTTCCCCTATAGAAGACTAGAATACCTGTTGTTCTTTCCAACCTTGCTTGACCAGTTGGCTAAGCCCCATTCAACTTCCTTAGTGCCTCTGTCCAACTTCCCTAACAAAGACAAAGCATGTCTCTAACAGCGGCCCTAGACATCAAATCACTCACAAGACCAGACCTATTGAACTGAACATGGCATCAACCTCTTCTTCTCCACTCCCAGGCTCTTCAAGGCCACGAGAGAGACAAACCAGGGTAGAATTGGGGACCTATACCTATCAATGCTTACTCGAGCATTCTAATCCCTTCCTATGGGAACGTCGCGCAGTAGCTCGGTGCCATAATGAAAGAAATAAAGTAAGGAGTTGGGAAAGAAAAAGCTGCTTGACTCGCCGCTGGTGCTATTACAGAATCGGTTGTTAACGTAACCGCTGATGGAGGAATTACAGCTCTCTCATCTATCTAAGTAAGAGAAAGAGGAAGGCTGGTTTTTGGGGTCGAGTCGAGGTCGGTCCATATTTTTTCTTTATGGGTCGATGACTAATGAGTTTACATGCCCCCCAGTCGAGTAGTCCAGCCAACCCTTGCTTGCGTTCAAGCTCTTTTAGCCGTAAGAAGACAACGATATCACTGCGGAAAGAAAAAGTAAAGTTTTTGAACTTCGTCGGGTTTTACCACTCCAGCGGAGGCATCGTTCACGTACTGATTCATAGCGCTTCCCCCGTAGCCTTCTCCTATGGGTCACCCTGGTATTCCGGTTAAGTAAGTCGAAAACGCGTTCTCGATGGAGCAACTTGCTCATTTCATCGATTTCCCACTCGGCCGGCTAAACGAAAGAAAAAGAACCTCCTAACCTACAGAAGAGTCCAGTCTATACAAAAATATGTAATATATATATATATATATATATATTATATTAAAAACGTCTTTCTGATTATGGAGCAGAATCAGTTGCGGGTTCATCTGTTGAAACTACTGGTGCTCGCCCAGATGCTACCCCCAAAGGAAATGGAGTCTATTTTTGCTTATTATAGTGAATTCTTTTCAATATCTTTCCCCGTTTGAGGTCTTATATACACCCACCACCTACGACCATTTGCTTGATTGCCATCAGGAGTTATTGCCCACCTATCTATTGTACTCTGTCTTCCTATATCAATCCACCTTTGAGCATTAGTCCATTCTGGGTTCCATTTTGCTTTTCTTGCCGCTCGTTGCTTTCGTCTTCCTCTCATCCGGCCCCAGTAGTTAGACCTACTAAAGAAATTCTTTAGAAAACTAAATAAGGCGACACTCCTTACTACTCAAGTTATCAGTTTAGGCCCACATGTATTGTATATAGAGAATAGAAAGTGATCCTTGAGTGCTATCGATACCTTAAACAAAGATAGACTAGATTCAGAGAAAGAAGAATTGTAAGAGGCTTACTTAATAGCATAGAGGAACAGAGGACAAAGCAAATTCTAAGACCCCTCTTCCAATCCAACTTGATAGAAAGGGTTTAGGTTCATGATATCCTTGGAAGGCTGATTCGATCAAGGGATAAAGCGGTGACAGGGCCTTGTGGAAGGGCAAAAGCCGGGGATGACTGTCAGAGGGATATGCATCTCCTCGTTTGCCGTTCTATGCGCTAATGAAAGGGGCAGTCAATTCCCTTTATTCAAAAGGATAGGTTGAACTAGTGGAGGTAGAAGCCGTGGAGATCTTAGCGCATTTGCTCAAGATCTTATTGCTGAATTGCAGCCTAGCACCCACCACATAAGAGAAAGTTCCCCACAAGATCCAATCTTAGCTCCTTTATTGCTTAGTTCGCCGGTAACATCTCTTAATGGTACTGCTTGGAGTTTGACCAAGAGGGGTTCCCGTAAGGGCTATGGGGTCTATCTAGTGATTCGTGGGGCATTAGCCCTTCCCACTACCTCTTCTCTATTATTCTATTCTAGAGAATAAAAGTCTTCTCTTTCTTAGATCCCTTCGTCTCAATTCGATAACGAAGTAACCCCATATGAAGCAAGAAGCCGGAAGAAGCCCTTGATTGCAGACTCCTCTCCCTTTGGTCGAGCTCGGAGCTCCTCTCCCTTTGGTCGAGCTCGGAGCTCCTCTCCCTTTAGTTGAGCCCTATGGTCGAATGAGGGGAACATCAATGCGTGTTGAAGAGCATGTTGTAGCACCCCAGCCATTCCCGCTGACTATAAGACAGGGCCTTTACTTCATCTGAGCTCGGGTTTTCCTTGTTCTAACAAAATGGGTCAGCTTAGTCCCTAGGGAAATCCTCCGGTTGAGCGCTATAGCCTTCAACCTCGTGCTCTAAGGGTCTTTCTGCTAGAAGGGATGTAAAGACTTTGAAACAAGCTAAGCTATTAGAGGGACATACGTGGAAGATCAATCCTGGGCTTAGATGAAAGAAAGCTTCCTTTTTTTATTAGTATTTGTAGTTGGCTGATATAGATCAAGAGAGTTGGATCCATTGATAACCGTAGGGAGAGAGAGAAAGTGTAAGTTAACCTTCTTCCATCCTAAAATCCGGATGTATTGAGCCTGATCAACGAACGAGTGAGAGAGGCTTGGTCAATAAGAGGAGAGAAATTTATCAGCACGAGACTAGCTATGAAGAGAAAGGGAAGAAGATCTCTAAAGGGGAGAATCCATGAAGCACGGGGCTGGATCTACCTATCTCTCCTTCTAGAACATCAGAGAGGCGTTCTCGTAAATTAGAGCTACTAAGGCACCCGCATGATCAAACCGCATTAGGCGCTATCCTCAAACCGATCAAGATGCCCTGAATCCAAGGAGGAAGGCCAAGAAAAAGGCTGTATGAGCCTATTCCCCCCTTCGTTGATCGCTTCTATGGGGCTGATTCGTCAAGCTGGGCCCTCCGGGAATCCTTCTATCCTTATACAGCAAAGAGAGCAAAAGGAAGAAAGCAAAGACTCACTTGGCACAGCCATTCCCTGTCTTTCTGCCTTTGAGCGGGAGCTACCGCCATTGCTTGCTGATGAAAGCATGTTGAGCGCGCCCTTTCTTCTTTTATGTTATGGCATACAGGGGACCTTGAAAGAGGTTGAGAAAGAAGGTCCCATCCAATAGAGTTTCGTTGATGGCCGATTGGTGCCCGCTGCTGGGACTCTGATAAAGAAGTCAGATCAAGTAGGAGCCCATCCTTTTTTTCTTACTTTAGCCAGGAATATTAGTAAGGAAGGAAGCGTAGAGAGAGCTATAGAGCTATTAGGATTAGGACGAGATGCTATTAAGCTTGTTCTAAAAGGGTGTTTACTGGTCCTCAATCAGTGCCCTTGAAAGATAGGGCTCGTGTGTGATCCAAGAATCAAGCCTCAAGAAGGCCACAAGGGCTGTTGCGATAAGGGGGACTCGGGAGTGTCAGGCTTGTGCTCTAATAGAAAGAGACGAACTCCACTAACGGGGCTCATCAAGGCCAAAGGAGTCTATTTGAATCCCTAAATGTGAGGGCTTGGACTCCATTCTTGAGTAATAGTAATAGGGATTAGACCAATTGCAACTACATCATCGAATAATGGACTTGCGGAAAGAGAGATCACTTCCTAAGACGGAAGCAAGGGCCATTAAACCCACCCGTCAAGACAAAAGAATTAAAAGGAAGGACGAAGGCCCAGCAGAGATGATTCCATTCCCTGATATGAGTGCTTCTATACATGCCCCGATCTCTAACTCATACTGGATCCAGTCGCATCCTATTGGGATTAATGGAATATAGCCCAATCTCATTTGATCTTACTCCCCAGTTTTCCAACGGAGTTGGTGTGCCCTTCTTTAGAGTTAGGGGCGGCAAGGAAGGTTGATCATCTCGCCTTAAGTTACAGTTCATTCAATGGAATTTCTTGTAATGGTGAACGGGAGCATTCAACCCTCTTGAGAGAAGAATGGTGATACAAAGAAGTTAGCTTTCTTTCACGCAAATCATATGGAAAGCAAGAACTTGTAGAAAGAAAGACCGACTCAAACTCCATTGGCTTATCGAAAGCAGAATTAACTAAACCGGGATTATATGATGTAGGATCAAAAGAAGGCACGTCAGGAGCGCCTGTTGCCAGAAGAGACCCTGCTCGCTTGGGATTGCCATTGCTAATACGAGTTGCTCTTCGCAGTCCTTTCCTTGTGTTCTGCTTGCTTTAGTCCAACCTCTTGTTTAAGCTCCGTCATGGCTCGTTCCCAAACCCGTAGAACGCGTATGAAAAAAAAAGGCAAGCTCCGAAATAGGCTTTCTCGCTGCCGGTTCAAGTTTATATAATTGTAGTAAAAAGGCGAGCATACAATTAAATATCGCTCCTAAGACTACGTTCGCAGGTTCCTCTTTCGAGTGTGGTTGGCTCTTCCAGGTGCTTTTTAGGGCTAAGGTCTTGGTTCTAAAAGAGCTCGACCGAAAGGGGATAGGGTTGGTGGTATACTAACCTATGTAGGTTTGGGGTATCACCGGCCAAGGATCCCTACACCTTCGATTTCGCCATCCGACTTTCTGCATGCTTAAAGCCCGAAGTTACGTATGAATAGTAAAAGGAAACTTATCTATCTATCTCGGAGATGCTCAATCAATGAGACCGACTCTTTCGAATTCCTTCTTTCATAGAGGGCAGAAGGAGCAGCTTAACTAATCCCCGAAGTGCCTTAAGGCGGGTTAAAAACCTTACAAGAAAGTAAGCTGTTCAAAGCATCGATAAAATGCCATACATAAGGTTCGACCGGAAGTCCCCCTATGACGAGCAGGCCGACCCTACATAGAAGGTTTCTTAGAAGCAGAATGAAAAGGTGCCCTTCAGAACTACCTTGGAAAGCGCAGTCGTGAACCAATCTTTCTTTCGGGAAGGCAGTTCGTGAGGAAAGATCCTTAGCATGATTGAATCTCGAGAGCATTCAACTCCTTTCTTCTTTGCCCAAAAAGTTTCAAAGATTTAGAGGGCTTCCTTATTGGATCAAGGCTTTTCCTCCGGGAGCGACAACCAGACCCCAATTTCTTCTATTACCAAATTGGGGCTTACACAAGCAATAAACATAAAGTTTGACTGCTTACTGAAAGCGGAAGGTCCTTCCACCGACGGATGTGGGGACTATCTAGCTGCATTTACCATCTCAATGCTGCGCCAGTGAGGGAATGTATAAGAAAAGAGCTTTGTCATCGTTGCCCACTTCTGCCATCTTTCCGCAATACATCACCAGTGGAGTCCTGGAAAAGTGATTCCGCTATACTTCTCGAATTCTGGCACTTCTACTACCACAAAGGGATGCAATTCGAACGTGCTTTTCGGGTTTAATGAAAATGAATAAGGAACCCGGGCTACCTTCCTTATAGGAAATAGGAAAAGGCTTGACTAAGGGTTTCCGAATGTTCCTTTATTGAATGTTCTTCTTTGAATCTTACTTTAGCTACCTTCCTTTGCTAGCAATCCTTATAAGTTCTTTCTCTAAGGGGACCCGCGGCACTTCGTATATGTATGATTGAATGCCGACAGCATTACGTTCAGAGTCGCGAATAGGAAGAAGATCAGAGCCTGGCCACTCCACTTAAGGTCACCCGGATTGGCAGAGAAGAGCTGAATAACTTCTTTTTCTCACATCTCGATCTCTCTCAATGGAAGCTATCTTGCTCAGTTTAGGGCGTAGGTAGGGGGGATGCACTCATTGCGGCTCTCCGACCTTAACTTAAAAGAAGGTAGCAAAAGCAGAATCCGAATCGGCTAGCTCGTGCTATCAAGATATCGTTACTCCGAATACAATAGCTACGAGCTGCTGCAAGCGCTCTTGCGCGAGTACAGTATCACGAGCGCGCTACCGCGTAGCTTTAGTACACTAACGAGAGAGGAAGTACGAGCAGAAAGAAGTAGTCACTCTTCGAGTTTTCTAAAGATATAGCGTCTAAAGATAGAAAGAGAGAGATAGTCAGTATCTTTCAAAGCAAAGAAGGAAGGACCAACGAGGATGAAGGAGGAGCAGGAGAAGCTAGCTTTAATAGAAGTAGGGGAAGAAAAAAAAGAATTTTATGATGAGCATCTATTTGAGTCGATCATTTCCAAGATCTAATTCAAGTTTTTTCTTATGTAGTGGAAACGCCTTACAATCTGAAGTTTTACGCTTAAGGGAAGAAATTTTCTTGGTGGATGCAGGACTTGGGACTCCCAGAATTTGTATGCAAGATGAGCCTACAGGAGTGCCAATCAACCGAGCCACCAGGTTTGAGAATAAGGTGGGATCCACAGATCTAGTGGCCGGTGAATCACTGATCAAAGAGCATATTTTGGAGAGATTCTTCATCGATCTAGTGGCCGGTGAATCACTGATCAAAGAGCGAGCAGCCGCTAGGTTTAATGATTTGGTGGGATCCACAGATCTAGTGGCTGGTGAACCGCTTCTTCTTCTTCCACGAAGATTCAGACAAAACCGAGCTTGGATGGAACTGAACAAGATTTGGCGAACGAATACAAAGGTCAAAGGCTTTATTATTGAGAAAGTAAAAGGAGGTTATTCAGTAGCCATCGCTGGTATCATTACTTTTATTCCATTCCGTCCTTTCAAAAAAAGGAAAAGGATATCGAATGATCGATTCACCATTGAGAGCATTAACCCAAAAAGGAGGAATATTGTGGTGTTCTAACAGCGGCAGATCAAAGAAGAACTTGATGAGCGAAATCTGCTGACGAAAAAAAAAAGAGCACTTTTTTCAATTCCGAAGCCTGATAACACTCTATCACCTTAATCCATTCTTTTGTTGAGGGTCTTGCACTTTTTCCGGCCTTCTATTTACATAGCGAAGAAAGGCAAAGGCTCTTGCTCGAATGCGTGACTTCGGCGCGCCTATCGCCCCGGCCGGCACTCTAAAATGCATGTTGGGTTGAGCAAGAATACTGCGACTAGGGAGACGAAGAAAAGAATTAAAGCCGTAGTCTCAATAAAAAGAATTTAACACCAACCAACGAGTGGCGTATTTTTATGGAGTCTCGCAGAAGAAGAGCCTGACTCTATAGGGGCGCTAGCGCGCTACAACTAGCAGCCCCTTTATTATTATTAGTAAGATAGGGAAAAGCCCTATATATTAGATTAGTCAAGCGCTAACGTCTGCTTTCTTTAGTTTGCTAAATCTATTGCGAGATACAAAACCGTTTTTCTTTTCGAAGTGACAATTTAGGGCCAGAGCTTAGTGGAATTTCGAATGGAAGAGACAGAGCTTAGGGACGGAAATACGATTGGAGAGGCAAAAAGTGAAGCCCCCTTACTATAGATAGGGCGGGAAGGCTAGTGGCGGATTCCGGCTATCCTTACGAAAGTTCCCGGGTGTATTATATTAGGGAGGTCCTCCGCACTAGGACAGTATTCTAAGTTCGAGGGAGGTTCTTTATACTGGCCCGTCATCGGTTAAGTCTCATCGGGAAGCGGTAGGAGCAGATCGGCCTATGACGGGTAAAAAGGCTTATAGCTTATTTGAAACTAGAAGCTTGAGATCGTTCACGTTCTGAAACAGATTTATCCACCGGCAATTAAATTATTAGCCGGAGGTGAAGGTAAAGGAATGGACCTAAGATACGACCAGGCTATAAAATAGGCTGACCCGGGTGTCGAGACCAGAGGTGAGGCAAGACTTTTCAAGTAGATTAGTTGAGTGACCGGAGACCAGTAACAAGATAGAGAGAAGACAACTAGTGACAGTTACAAGTGCTCTTGGCCGTACCCACTCTTATTTTTTTTTTTTTATTGTGTCTGACCAGAAGATCTTTCTTTCGAGACCGCCCATTCTTATTCATCATACGACACGAGAAAGACAAAACGAATAGATCAAGTAGAGTGAAAAGCATAATCTAACCTAGATGGGAATCCGAAGACAAAAGTTTTAATCTAAATCCGTTGAAGACAAAGAATACTGCGTGGAAGCCATTGGATTATCAAGATGTAGATGCGGAACGGGATGAGTATAAGAATTAATTACAAGGGGCGTAGACGTACGACTAGACTAAGCTTTAGAAATTGATACAAAGTGCTTCTGCTTCTGAATTGAAGGCTCTGACAAGAGTTCGTGAATAGCCGAGGTAAACAGATAAGAAAGAAACATTCTAGGCAACCGGCCCCAACTGACAGGGGTATTGGTCTTCTTTTCCAATCTTTGGTAAAGGTAGGGTAAATTATACCTTTTTTACCAAGCCCCGTCGGCGGAACCAGTACGCTCTTCTGATGACTCAAAGGCATAAAAAACCCTTGAATACCATAGAGCGCCCACGGTTGTAAGATGCACAAATAGCTCTTCATCCATATGGATAAAAAAAAGCTAGCCATTCCCGGGGAGAATGAGTCTTTTAAACCTGGGATCCGACCACTATTTGGTACACTGGACCATGTTGGTTTCCAAGAGATACCCTGAGAAACAGGTACCTCCCGGATAGATGGTACATATCGGAGAAAGAATTCTCTTGCGCAACGGAAGACGCATCTAACCGTTGAACTAAGATTTGAACCCATCGCCGTGATCGGCTGGGTGAGCTTTTCACTCACACGCGCGGCCAGCCCTTGATCCATACCCCGATCTTGATACAGCAGACGCATAGTCTGCGAAACCTGCACCACTACCTAGCCGGCCGGCTACGACTCGGCATCCAGTCCAGCATTTCGAGCTGGAGAAGTGAATAAAACAGTACGAGTAGGGGCGATCTAAGAGATTCATTACCTGTAGAGACTAGGGTCAGTATTGGAAACGGTTCGTTATAGTCGTAAGAAAGATTTGCTGGTCTCTGAGGCCCCACTTATTGATTAGGGCGAGTCTTTAATTACATTATATACTTCTTTTTTTGCTTGTTCATATGCTTTTCGCTTGAATCTTTCGCTTGAAAGGTTTATGCGGGACATACGGGATATCGAAGAACAACCTTTTCTAATCTATCATCTCGATCTGTATTTAAGTTACGGTTTTGTCAATAGAGAAAGGTTGAAAAAGAAACGGATCCCTTTTTTTTTCAAATAAAGTTTATGATAAAAATGGAAAGTGCTGTGCAATTAATAAAGGTCGGGGGATCCCACCTGTGGGTTTATTAAGCATAGTTTTCATTAATTTATACTTAGATGAGATGGACCGAATGGTATCTGTCTGTGGTACTCCCGCGGGACTGGAAAGACTTTCGGTACCAGGTCATAATCGTAATTTCTGAGCAATCAGTCAAAAAGGTAACAAAGCCCATTCCAGATGAAAGAATCAAAGAAATTACGTAAAAATGAGTGGCATGTTATGTTGAAGGCTATCACAAATGAGTTGAGTCTCAAAGTTCTGGTGAAGCCTATCTCGAGAGGAAAAGAGGAAAGGAGTCTCATATACGTGTGTCTAATCAATCCTTCATTTTAGGTATTTCCGATGAAGGTAAAATCTTATGGATGACAGGAGAAGAAGATTAGTTATTTTCTGCTTTGACCCCCATATCTTTTCTTTTTATTCATACTAACTAACAGGGGTAAAAATCCCACGTTGTTGGGGAGAAAATATCGTCTCTCCAATTTTTATCTTCTTTTTCAGTCTTGTTTTTCAACAAGCGGAATAAAAAAATTTTTATCTCGGCCCCTATTGATTTAGTACATAAAATTTTTTCCATTCTTTTTGTCCTTGGCCGCATTAGCAAAACATTCTTATCTGACTCTGGATCCAGACCTTCGAACCCTGGAACGATGGGACGACTAACTTCACTCCATCTTCCCACCTATTCTGTCGGTCAAGTGGTTATAATGACCCAATCCTGGAATGAATTAGATGCATAAAGTGGTATCGAAGAAGAAATTCCATCAGCTGACAACCCATCCTTTCTATCTCGATCTCTGAGCCCGAGGCCAACCAGACGAAAGGGACCGATAAAGTAGCAGCATTGCAATAAAAATAGCGGTTAAAGGGAGTTCCCTCCTCTCGCGCTTAAAGCTCAGCTCTAGCTTTGTTTATCACATTCTACTAATTGAATCAAATCTCTTTCTTTACTTTCGTTTCCAGCTTCGGATAGAAAAAAAGAAAGAGCGGAAGGGGGAGGAAAAAGCTATAAAGGATAGGGGGCAAGGCAGGCTTCGGGCAACTAGGCGGTCAGGAACCAGAGCCAGCAGCAGCCCCTATTGCGTAAGGGCTATTAAGCACCGCTAGAAGCATAACCAGATCCTTTTTCGAGGTCAGAGACAACAGCTATAGTATATTCTGTTGAATAAGCAGTTGAGCTAGTCGATTCATATCCTTATCGGGAACCACCACCACCAGCAGTAGTAGATCCCACAGAGCCGGTTTAAGCATCACTAGAAGAAGCAGTGGATTCGCTTGATTAATTTGATCCGGAGTTTCTTAATATTGTGGGCATCCAGGTTATGAAATTTCTAGGCCTATTGGTATAGGACCGGCAACACCTCTTACGCACAATGAGTACTTGCCCTAACAATTGGCAGATTAGTGTCACCAACAACAAGGCAAACTTCAGGTGGTCGTAAATCAGATAAAGATTGAGGAGTTCTACACTGATGAATGGCGGGAACGCCCTATTAAGGAGATGGAGCGGATGCAAAGTGTTGAGAAGGCTAGCCCCAGTCAAAAGAGTTGGCTTTGCTGAATGGCCACTCGATGTTTACAGACCTCTGGGTCTGCTTATCGTCTCAAACTTCAAATGCTTCACATGGAGAGATTCTTCCTAAGAGAGAGCTCGTAAAGTTTAAAAATCCCATTGTCAATGCCTAGGGATGTGCTAGGCCTAGACTAAACCAAACCGTGAGACGATCGATCGCAAGGAAGCAAGTTATGTTGACTGCTTGAACTGCTGTTGTGCAGTTAGCCGATATCGCGACCACTAGATGAAGGTGAAGATCATGATGGTTTACCTGTAACTTCATTCTTTAGATGTGAAGGTATATAAGATTGCAGTTTCCGGGCCTCCAGCGAGGTTCCAGAGATGATCAGCAGAACGAAGAAGATTCCTGAAGAATCCGAGTACTCGATCGATCCAGTACACCGTCCCTATGGAGACAAGAGGTGCGCGTCTCGCGTGCACGTCCAGCGACGTGAGGATGTAACACAGTGGAAAGTAGAAAGAAGCAAGGGAAGGAACTTGCTCTAAAGTTAGTGAGTGCACTACTAGTCGTAGGGCACGAACGGTATAATAAGTGTTGCTGCTGCCATCCGAATAGATCCTTTTAGCTTAAAGAAGAGAAAGATCTTAGTTAACCCAAAGGAGAGGTAAGAAAGCACTCTTCCAGGCAGTAGAAGTAGGAGTAGGACGAATCGCTTGTGAAAGAATAAGTTGTTAGAAAGAATACGCTGTTAGGACCGGAAATCGTAGTAAGGACTGTTCCGGGTAAAAGTCTGAAACCGTTCACTCTCGTTTCATCCGCTGGTATTGAGTCCGATGTTCTGTTAGAGCTATTGAGTGCCATTACTACCCAACTCTATCAATGAAGGGCTTTCCTTAAGGGATTTTCCTTAGTTGCGAAGAAGTGAAGTAAGGAGTGAAACAACTCAATTGCTAAATGGAGGAGTCGACTAGCTCGAACATAGGAAATTGCCTTATTTAAATTAAAAGATGGGGCTTTACCGGGTGAGTAATAATAAAGAAAGTCAAGTAAAGTAGCACATCACGGAACAAGACAAGAAGAAGAGGTGATCTTAGAGAACGAGGGCGAGAATTTGTTGCTGTTAGCTCGAGTTCAGTGAGCCTAGGGGAGGTTCACTCAGATGTTCTTCCTATTGGAAGGCGACTCCTCATGGCATGGTTGAAGCTCGAATTCAAATTATTGGTTTAGGAGCTCAGGCCTTCTTTCTCTGCTGTGGTAGCGCCTTGCTGCTTGAAAGCTTGAACCAAATCTTGGAATCGGCATTACCGCAGCTAGAGCTGGGACCGACCAAGAATTACCATAGTTGAAGAAGTTGCCTTTGGTGGTAGCCTACTTTATTTAACTAAATTAGAAGATCCCCGGTTTCAAGAAGGGCTTTTCTATGATAAGTCTTTCGGAATAGAAAGAAGTAGGCTGTGATGCCAGATAGTGAAGCTCGAAGGGGCAAGAATTGCTCTCTTGTCGCAGTTCGCTTTAAAGCACCAAGAGCGGATAAGCGAACGAGTCTTCCTATGCTATGGGAATGCTGGAGTAAGCTATGATTGCTATAGTTGAATCGACTGTTCACTCATGGGTAGCTCTTAAAATAAAAAGAAAGAAGAATCAGAAAGAAGGGAGGCTTAGTGAAATTTTTAAGATCAATCACCCGGGGAAACGAATCCTTTTCTTTTTAAATAGCCAAGCCAGACGGGCTTGGAGCACGTAGGGAGAGGGAAAGAAAGGCATTACCAGAATTTGAGTAGTCCAACTCAATGTCTTACACATCAGTGTCATTTGAATGAAAGCAGTAAGTCAGTGGACAAGAATCATCGATTTAGGAGTTACCAACTCAAGGCAGCTCACGGGAATTTTGTTCAGTAAGAACGATGCCCAGTATCACCCTCTTCGTCTTCTCCAAACGAGAGTGAGGAGAGGGTAGCAAAGAGAAGACCACTCTTTAGTAAGATAGCAGCCAGTGAAAGAGTAGAACTCATTCTCTCCATTCAGAGAGAGTAGAGCCCAGAGACAGGGAAAGGCATACAACTGAGCAATCGAGCCTACCTACATTGGAACTCAGGAGTTAAAAAGCGATTCGGCGCTTAAGGGAGTGAAACCGAGGGAAAAGCCCTTCTTGAAAGAGCCCGGGGAATCCGAAGACAGGTAATAGCCCCACCAGAGCGGAGAAGAGATCAGCATCACTCGCTCCTTCTTCCTTTGTTCTTTGTCCAGCTACTCGGTCAAACTACATCAGGACTAGCTCTCAGTCCCATTCCTGATCAAATAAGATCCCAAAGAAAAGAAGGAACTGTAAGGCTGCATCCTGTGTCGAAAGGGATCCTTGTTTGTTCCAGTCATTTTTGTTTTTAGATATGCGCATATGGTAAAATAAGATAAGATAGTTTTCTTTTCTTTCTTTACTAAAAAAGAGGAAAAAAAGAGTTCAACTCTCGTTCTATCCATGTTCAGCAGTTTAAGTATATGGAAACTCCATGTTGGAACTGGCAGTACCGCTCAACTACGAGATGCTTGAAAGTCTATGTATCAATGTTCCCCAAAATAGCATAGAGCCCCGAAACGAGAAGCCATGCTTTAAGCTAAGTCAGTCGGGATCTAATTTCTTGCTAAACTGAAGGAAGGATCTCTACCGAGGATTCTCATTCTTCAGCTGGCCTATAACCCTCTCTTCTTTTTGAAGGATGGGATCATACCTCTTTCAGAAGGCCCCGGGAAGGACATTCGAGCTTTGCCCTTACGCGAGAAGTTGCGCGAAGGGGGGAGAGGGGGAAGGAAGAGAAGCACAAGCGAACAACCATCTAACCGTCAGTCTGAACTTCCTGGATCAGTCCATCAGTAAGAAAAAGCTTCCGTCATTCAGCAGTGGAATAGTTCGATGGTATTTCTCATCCAACCATTGATTGGAATTTCTATCGTGATAAATCGTGATTTGAGCCTATCTATAGTTATAACAGTGTGATTCTATAAGCTAAGCAGATGAGGAGATTCAACAAAGAACCTAACCGTCCTCTCTGATTGACTTCATCAGGAGATTCCTATGGTCTGGTTCACCTTCCCTCTTTCCTTGCAACCTTGGATCGATATGGTTCATTCCTGGGCTATGCACTTTCAACGGTTGACAGAAGAGGGGGACGGACAAGGATGATCAGACTGCTTGGTTCGGTTCGCTTTTTTGTACTAATAGGGGAGTAAGGGGTATGGGCATAGAGAATACTACTATGGAGAGGGAAGTGATTCTCATCTCAATCCATAGAGACAGAGCATCATCGTATGGGGAAAGAGTCTGAACGAATTGCTTGTAGAGATGAATCACATTCCTCTCTTCAATACTAAGAAAGAATAGTTGGTTGTCGTCTATCTTCACAGCTGGCAGTGCTCTCCTCAAGGGCATTGCTTTCTCCATTGAATCAGTCTAATGTGTAAATGTCAAGATGTGAAATTCTTTCATCAATCTTGTGTTCTTCTGTGTAGCGTACGGTGTCTCGTGCCAAGTGAAAGGAAAGCGGAGCTTGCTCCAAACCATGAGATCCAAGAGAGTGCCCGGTCATCATCATTCCACTCCCTTCTTGGTCTACTTCGGTTACAAACTTGATCTACGGTGCGATCAGACCAACTTCCCTCTAGTCTGATGGATCGCTTTCTCTTGCGCATTAATGAATGGATCGAGGAATTGCGTATGAAAGGTTGATGGTATATCCTATCTATCTAGTACGATCGATCAAGTCATTCCGTACAGTTAGTCGGTAGTGAAAGAAGATAGACAGACCTAACCTTATTTATGCAATAACGATAGAGTGATTAAATAAAGGAAAAGCGGGGGAACACAGCATCCAACAGCTCCTTCTTCTTCCCCCCCTCCCTATTGTCTATTCCTCCTCCTGGCTTACCGCCTTACTGAATAGGGGCATTAACTAGACCTGTTCTCATAGCTATCTATTGGTGCTCTCGGCATAGGAAGTCTCGCCGGTTGATCCAGCACCTTGCTAAGCATCCATTTCAGTTCCATAGCCTTGTGTAGTTCCAGCTGATCCAGTCGATTCATAAGTTTCAAGCCCCTTTTTTCTTTTCTAGATAGGGCGATATCTACCAAGCCAGCAGTATACCTTTCATACCCAAATCCCTACTAGATGCGGCAAATCAACCAACGTCAAGGATGGTAGCTAAAGATCGGGATAGAGATCCAGTGTGAGCTAACCGAGTTGCCCCTGCTGCTAAGGCAGTCGCAGGAGATGCGTTGAAGAAGCAGTAGTTTAAGCCATTGATCCAGCTGCTTCTGTTGACTATGCAGTCTATGCAGTTGGTTCTGTCGCTTCAGCGGAAGAGTCCGCAGTATAGCCTCTTCCCGGGCCAGCTGCATAATCACGTATGTAGGCAAGTGATCCAATCCAGTTGCTTCAGTAGAGTACGTTGATTCATATACATACCAATATAAAAAAGAATCTCAAGACCAAGTGCCAGTAAAGACAGATCCATAGCCCGCGGTAGCAAGAGATACATACCCCTAGCCAGATCCATTCCCGGGTTATCGTGAGTGTGATTCAACAGAGTCTTCTGCTCGTGATCGATAGCCTGATGAATACGACCCTCGTGCTCGAGAGGCAGATCCAAAGCCAGTAGCTTACCTAGGAGCATACTTCGGTCTAGCATATATATCAGATAGTAGGTCTGTTAGCTGGTTCGGAAGATTCTCTCTGGGAGTCTTTTCCGAAGTTTACTTTTTTCAGGAAATTAGTTAACATTCGATGTGAAGGTTATAGATCTAGGTTTTTATCCCTTTCTCTAGTTCAGTTTCCATTCCACTAGCTTGTCTTTCCCCTAGTTTGAAGATACATATCATGCAGAGAAGTCTCTGGATCTACTTTCTTTCCTTGCACTTCTCTCTCCCTCTGTCAAGATGTTCTCTCATGCCTCACTCGAGCTTATGTGAGATCTGATTCTTCCTCAAGCTATTCATTCGCATTTTTTTTCTAACCTAGTCTTTCAAGAACCCACCTCGAATACTAAAGAAAGGAGTGGCATGAATCTGAGAAAAGGAACGAATCCGAGTTCGAAGATGCGACTAGGAACTCAAAGTCGAGGTTCGAAGAAGATGCTCACAGGATTGGCAATGAAGCTCAGTCTGATTCTTCTGAGTGAAGAACTCCCATAAAGAGTTCCTTTCTTAACTATTGAAATTGCGTTAAGTAAGAGAAGCTAAGGCGAGGGGCATAAAGTAGTAGCTAGAGTAGGAGTTCAGAGTTGGAGATCAAAGTTTTTGTAAGATGTAAATTTCAGTATATGAAGTTGCAAGGGAATCTTCTTCAAGCAGAGGTGCGGAGATACTCGACTAAGCAGTCGTTTCCCTCGACAGAAACCTCTTTCATCACAGTCTTGTAGGAGAACTCGACTAAGCAAAACAGTTGCAGAGTTTCATTCAAAGAGCTGACGTTGCGGTTCTCTTTCGACTTCAGGTTGCAGGAGAGTATGGGAGCTGGCTATACTAAGAAGTAGTTTATTTAGGGAGAACTCGCCCAAAGGTTCATTCCTTCCCGACTCGATAGGGATTGCAATCTCGAGAGAGGGAGCAACGATTTACCTCCGACAATAGGTAGATGGGGTGGGTTACGATGGATACAGTGAAATCAATCCTTATTCCGCACTCCCTCTCACCGGCTTTTTACTACTATAAAAAAATATAGATTACGAAGAGTGGGCTGGATAATTTACCACACCACAAGGGCTCAGGCTAATTGGACTTAATAGTTTGCAGTAACAAAGCAAGCTCTTCCAGAAAGCAAGGAAAGCTAGGCCTGAACCCTCAAAAAGAGAAAAGGAAAGCGCTGTTAACATCAGGAAGAGCAGTCCGTACCGAAAGCAGTACCATAAGCGGTACCACAAGCCGTACGTTCAGCGATTCTTATACGCAAAAAACTTATAACGCAAGAAAGGATTGCTTAATTACAATGAATATAGCCCAAACAGACGAGACGGAGTCCCCAAGGACAGCTTTCTTTATAGAAGATGCTACTAGCGCATTGTACTGGCCGTAGGGGACTCAAGCCCTCGTCGATTGAGAGGAAGGTTCCAAACCTCCTCTATCCCACGTTGAGATTTTAGAAAAAGGTGGGCTTGGGCACAAGCTCAACTTCTTCGATTAGGCTACCACCCGGGGCTTGGTTTAGCTGAGGATGGGGTTCGCTACCCGATGAGTCTCCCTACGCTATTAGGCACCTTTGGTCTAGGCTTTGACAAAATAGTCCACTTTGGATTGAAAATGTCCCCCCTTAGTCAAATAGGGGAAAAAGAGACTGAACTTTATAGGTTTCACTGCTCCAAGCCCCTCGCTACACAAGTCGCGTCACCGCATTCGTTCAGTCGGGTCGCCAAAGCAGCGGTGATGAAGGCTGACAAGCACGATTGACCGGAACTGGAGTCTCACGAGGGATTTAGCTGTTCCGCGGCTGCATAGCACATGTGACTGAGTCGCCCGTACCTGAGCTCGAGAAAGATTCCTTATACTGACCGAGTCTCCTCCCTTTCACGAGCAGTGGAGACAACGTTTCACACGTTGCCTTCACTAACTGAGCTGACAAGTGTATGAATGAAGTCGAAGCAACAAGTGTACTTCGGAACTCTTCTCCACCGCTTCGTAGCCGGCTCCGACAGGGGTACATTTACCTCTTCTGGATGCCCAAGAAAATGCACGCGATTCAATCATCAAATAAGTCCCAACTTAATCCTCACAAGTGATCCGGCTTATCTCTCTCAATCCTTTTGATTCAAATGAGTATCACAAAGTGAAACCCAAAACCCAGGACCTCACTTTACACTTGTTTAGTCACTTGTTTGGTCATAAGACCTCAACTATTCCTCTCAGGAATATTGATTGGTCACAGGGTCTTCCTCCCCTATTAAGGAGAAGGCTAACAGCCTATAATCACAGATTGGATTCTTCAGAACCAGTGTAACTGAGTTCTGGATAATCTCTATTCTCATTTCATCAGAATAACTTTATTCTGGATTCTCTCTGTCTGGGCTTAAGACATCTTTGTCATCAGAACATCTCTGTTCTGGATTAACACTGTCCTGGTTAAACACATATATCATCAGGACAGTTTGGTTTAAGAGAGGCACAAGCGGGCCAAGAATTTTTTTTTTTCTTTCATGTTTTGAGATATTTGAATTAATGAATATGAACCGGAACAAACGAGGACACACCTTTCAGATTGCATCTTATTCGTAGAGTAGGACTTGAGAAAACCTTCGCTCACACCATCCCTGCAAAAATTATTCTAAGCTTAGGAACTCATATTATGATATGAATACTTTTTTATGTATGCATGTGTCTGTTGATTTTTCTACGAATATAATGCACCGCCTGTCTGCAAGCATAAATGTATATATCCCTATGCACGCAAATCATCTTTGTCTGGTTCAATAGATTTTATATGTATGTACAACTCCAATTCGAGTATGACAAGGTACCTTTAACAATTAGATACAACCAAGTTGAAAGAGGTGTAACATCATCTTCAAAATGAAAGAAATTGGTATGTCAGACTGATGATCACGGTCTCATTTTTTTTTTTTTTTTAATAAAAGAAACTATTGGTTTTGATGTTCTTTATATAAGCAAAGGGCTTTTCTCGCTTGTTTGGTTCGTCAAAACGCTCGAGGGTAGAACTCCAGTATCATAAGCCAGAGCAAGGTAGAGTCAAGATGCCCACCTGAAGTTCTTGATATTGGGAAAGATTACTGGGAAGGATGCTTGGTCGGTTATTTCCTTGATCGGAGATTACCATTTCCTCTGGTTAAAGCTAGAGTTGAGAGAATCTGGGCAAAAAATGGAGCCGTTGAAGTATTCTCTATGGAAAATGGGTTCTATTATTTTCTGCCCTATTGACAGGGACTGTTAGAGGCTGGGCCATGGCATATCATGGGCAGGTTGTGAATCTTGCGTCAATGGGAGCCGAGAATGAGATTTTAGAAGTCCGCTTTTAGCAGGGTGCCCATTTTTATTAAGCTCCTCCATCTCCCTTCTGAGTTCTGGAGCCCAGAAGCGCTAAGTTATGGAGCTAGCGGAATTGGGAAACCCTTATGTCTAGATGCTGCCACTGAGGACCGAAATCTACTGAATTTCGCCAGGGTGTGTGTCGAAATCTCAGTAGACGACGAGCTGCCTGAATCCCTAGATTTGGATTTAGGGTTTTGTGATGTTGCTGTTGTGAGGGTGGAATACCCAAACTCAACGCTGTGATCGCTGCAAAATGTTTGGCCATCTTTCTCGTGATTGTAAAGCTGAGAAGAAGGATATTAGGATGGAGTGGAAGGTAAAGTCGACTGGTGTTAATACCACTGCATCTAATACCCCTGTTAATGATGACAGTGGTTACAAATGGACTGATCTTTCTAGGAAAGGGAAAGGAGTTGCCAGTAGCCCGCCAAGTGCTCGAGTAAATTCAAGAGATAGCTCCTGTAGCGCGGCGGTGCCCCCCGGCTGTCAGTGTTGATGAGTCACGCGCTGCTCATTCTTATTCTGGGTTGGGCATAGAAAAAAGTAAGGTATCTGATCAATCCCATGAGAGCGTCTGTTTGTGATATGGTCTCTGAGAGATCTAACAATATGGGGCGTGATCAATCATCAAGTTAGGGGAAGGAAATTATCCTTGTTGACTCGGATCGCTATTCCTTACTTTAGAAAAAAAAAATAGGAAAATCCGAGGAAAAATATGTGTCCAGGAACGCTATGTGAATAGGGTCTTTAAGCCCTCACCCAGCATCTATTAGTTCAATCAACATATGTTTAAAAAAAAATTTTGAAGCCGTATAGACATTTCAGCCTGACTCCCTATTCTCTTTTAAATAAAGCTATGAGAAAACTGGAGTAATGCGGAATGGCTTTTACCATTCCTGTGAGCTGTAGAGTTGAATTTTTTATCCCTTATCATCCCAGGTATTCCTCCTCTCTATGAGATGTGGGATCGACCCCGCGAGCCCTTCCTTTTTCTACACCCTTTTTGATGATAAGGCATGCCTATCCATGTTTTATCCAGCCTTTGCTCCACTATCAACCACCGGAATGGTTCTTTTGCCTGCCCCCGCTTTCCTCTCCCGCGGCAAGAGCTCGTTCGCCAAGTCCGAACTCCCACTTTCTCGTCGATGACGGCTCTCTTCGATGCTAGCAACCGCGTTTGACCCTTTTCCGCGCTTCTTTCAATTTCCTTACATTCTAGCTGAAGGAGAGACTTTCACTTTACTTAGAGAGGGCAGCGGTACCACGCCCTTCCGTGCTCGTAGGTTGACTCCCCCCGACTAAGGTCTCACAAAGGTGCACTTCCCTTATGCATCCAGCCGCTTCACTAATGTGAATAGGTTATAAAGAAGGGTGGGTTGGTTATATACTCTTATGCGCGTTCCTTCTTCGAACCTTTTGGTATGTATTGCCCCCTAACTATAGATCAGATCCACCGGACGATAAACTCAATTCCGCACTGCTGCTGAGTCGTCGGACTTATCCACCAAGGGATTCGTGGAATTTCTGTGGATTGCGTTGGGGGAAATCTACCAAAGCTAGGCAGATAGATAGACTCCTTTCCCGCTGCTAAGGGAAAGAAAAAAAAAAGGATTGTTTTTAATCAGCGCCCCCCTTTGGGTATGCAGATACTAAGAGTCCTCCCACTACCAACCAGCAGACATCATCTGGCTGGGTCTTGCCGGTATCAACAACGAGAAAAAACAACCAAATGGAAACAGCAACTAACTATGGCTCTTGGCCCAGACAACGTCCTAGGCGTAGGGGGGATCGGAGCAACAGGGAACGCCTAGACGACGTTTTTCTTCCTGGGCTGCAGTAAGTAGATCGAGAGGTCGTTCCGCCCCTTGTCCCCGAAGATGGGTAATATGTTCTCAAAAAATGTTGCTCCAATCTGACCTAGCTGGCGAGCGATCCCAGTTCGCGGCAGAGAACAAGACAGCAAGCGAGCGTACCTTTGTTCGCTTCTTCTCCACCAAGCACAGAAGTTTAAGGATAACTGTAGGTCGGTGGCTACCTAAGGAAACTCCGATTCGATCCGCCCCCCGGCTGGGAGGCATTTACCTCATCCCGATCACAAGGAGAGGTTCACCATGATGGGGGTACTTCTTTTTGTTTCCCTTCCAGAAAGAATTAAATGCATAGGGACCATACTTTTGTTGCGGCATGCTCCTCAGATTTACGGATTCGCAGGGGGCCTCAGGCCCTACTTAGTTTCGCAAGCCTTTGTCATTGTCAGTCAACTAAGTAGGGCCTTTTGAATGGAATCTTAAGTAATCTATCAGTGGTGCGAAGCGGCTTTGCCCCTTTTTAGTAGGGGAGCGAAAGGTTAGACCTTAGAAAGTCAGCGAACAGCGGTTCTTCCACGTGGGTATGGCGTTCCCCCTTTACTTTCCTAACGTCGAGCTAAGTGACTTCGTAACTTTTGCGTAGCGTAGTAGAATGAAGGCTACGCACCGACGCTTTCTTATCTATTAGCCTAAGCGTCTTCGCTAACTCGCTCGCCTACTATACTATACAATACATTAGTAGGGTAGGCTAGGCTAACTCAGCCGCTTACTTCTACTAATGTATTGTATAGCCCTTTCCTTTTTTAATAACCCATTCTCATTATCTTTCATAAGTCAAGTAGGCGAACCTATAGGTCCTTAGTATCGTTGACAAAGAAGAACAGCCGATTAAAAGACAGCGAATCTTTTTTTTTTTTTTTAAAAAAAAAGATATAAATATATATAGGCCAGCTTGACAACCTTCCTCTTGATCTGAGGTGCGAAGAGAAACATCTCTTTTTTATGACTTCCACTTATCGATCCCGGCCCGGAAAAGTGACCGACCAGGGCCCTATTGATGAATGAAAGAAAGGCTTTATGAGCCCTAGCCCTGTAAGCCCACACCTGTGTAGAGTAGATCGTTCAACACCTGCGGCACAAACCCATTTTTTACCTATTTATACTAGTTTCATAGGCGACCGAACGGCCGCCCCCTAATTACTAGACCGACCCGCTGTAATAATTCCATAAACACCTAGCGAAGATATGGCAAACAAATAAAGTAGCCCTATGTTCGGATCTGACAATACCATACCATAATCAAAAGGTACAACGGCCCGAGCGACCAGACTTAACATAAATGTAGCCACTGGAGCCATTCTAAAAAGGGAGAAATTAGCACTACTTGGTGAAATAGGTTCTTTTAGAATCAATTTCGAACCATCTGCTAGAGGTTGTAACAATCCGAACGATCCCACTACATCAGGACCCTTTCGACGTTGCACAAAAGCCATTACTTTACGTTCAGCTAGCACTAAAAAGGCGACTCCTAGTAGAAGTGGTAGAATTATTCCAAGTATTTCAGCTGGAGCAGCTATGTACGTTTTCGATTTTCTATTCACTCAGGATCTGGCCTGGTCGACCCAATCATGGTATTGAAGGATGGGACCTTTTCTCGAAAAACTCTGGATC